TAGGTATATACTGTATCATATCACTTTAATTAAATTTGTTTAGCATCCATGGCTGAATGGTTAAAGCACCCAACTCATAATTGGAGAAATTGCGGGTTCAATTCCTGCTGGATGCACAGGGATAGTAAAAAAAAAATATTTTTTTTTTTGAATAAATTAGTAATTCTTAATAAGAATAATTAGAAATGTTTAAAAAAGTTAATATTAAGTGGAAAATTAACCAATGAAAAATTATCAAAGTATTAAAAAAAATGTTAGAATTACCTGTATAATTACATTATAATTTTTTGATAATGTTTTGCTTCTCCAAAAAAGACCTTGTAAAAAATGGGAGGAATTATGGATAAGGTTAAAAAACCAATACTTACAGAAAAGACTATTCGTTTATTAGAAAAGAAACAATATAGTTTTGACGTTGATTTAAATTTTAATAAGACTGAAGTTAAAAATTGGATTGAAAATTTTTTTAATGTAAAAGTAAAAGCTATAAATAGTCATCGATCCCCAGTAAAAAAAAAATATGCGGGTTCAATAGTAACACATTTGGTTCGTTACAAACGAATGATTATCACACTTAAAACTGGTTATTCTATTCCGCTATTCCCAAACGAATAATTTTTTATTTTCGTTTCTATCTTTGAATACCTTTTGATATGGCCATCCTTTTTTATAGAGACTATACTCCAGGTGCACGTGATCAATTAGTTGTTTCAAGTTATGAAGGAATAGTTCAATTCAAACCTCAAAAAAAATTAATCTCTGGCTTTACTTGTAGAAAAGGCCGTAATAACAGAGGAATTATTACTAGTCGACATAGAGGAGGCGGTCACAAACGTTTGTATCGTCAAATCGATTTTCAAAGAAGTAAAAAAGATATATCCGGAAGAATTGTTACTGTAGAATATGACCCTAATCGTAATGCATACATATGTCTTGTACACTATGAGGATGGTGAAAAGAAGTATATTTTACATCCAGGAGGAATTAAAATTGGAGATACTATTATTTCCGGATCAATAGCTACTATTTTAATAGGAAATGCCCTACCTTTGAGTGCGGTTTGAATTATTAATTTACGTAATTGGGTATGAACCCATTGGGTTTGAGACAAAACCTATAAATCTATCACTGAACCAGCTGTACTACGTGTAGTATAGAAACCTTAGAAGGAAACTGAAGAGGAACAATAGCAGGTGTAACAAAGCTCAATAGTTTTTTTTTAATTAATGACTTGAAAGATAAGATAATATGAAGAAAACTTTATTGTTTAAAGCATAAGTATTACTGGGTATGTAAGGGCAGCCCTTGTTTTTAGACAAATATATAGCAATAAACAAGTTACTCACATTCGATTTGAAGGTCGAAGGCAAATTCGAAGCTAAACAGTGAGAATGTATCTTTACAATAAGAATAAATTAATATGGAATATGCCTTCTAAGTTATCCAAAACATAAAAAAATGTTAGCGTAATTTGATAAAGTCTTTCATTCTGATGCTACATGATAAACATAAGCCAGATGATGGGGAATAAAACCTGGGATGTGAAAAAAAAAATACAAATATTAAAAACTTGAAATTCCATTTATTTATAAAATAAACTTCATTTTTTTAATTGAATAAACAATATTTTATACATCTAGAAAGCTGTATGCCTTGAGAAAGGCTTGTACAGTTTGGGAAGAGATTTCTATTTTTTATAAATAGAAATCTACTTCAACCAATATGCCTTTAGGCACGACTATACATAACGTAGAAATAACACCTGGGAGGGGTGGACAATTAGCCAGAGCAGCAGGTACTGCGGCAAAGCTTATTGCAAAAGAGGGTAGATTGGCTACATCAAGATTACCATCTGGAGAAATTCGTTTAATATATCAGAATTGCTTAGCTACCGTTGGGCAGGTAGGCCATATTGATAATAATAATAGGATCCTGGGTAAAGCTGGATCTAAACGCTGGCTAGGTAAACGTCCCAAAGTAAGGGGAGTAGTTATGAACCCTGTGGATCATCCTCATGGAGGTGGTGAAGGAAGAGCTCCTATTGGTAGAAAAAAACCAATAACTCCTTGGGGTCATACTGCACTTGGTGGAAGAAGTCGAAAAAATAATAAATATAGCGATACTTTGATTCTTCGTCGTCGTAGAAATAGCTAAGTAGACTAAAAAAAAAGGTAATTGGCAATGGCACGTTCAATAAAAAAAGGTCCTTTTGTTGCTTATCATTTACTGAAAAAAATTGAAAATCTCAATGTAGAGGAAGAAAAAAAAATAATAGTAACTTGGTCTCGTACATCTACGATTGTACCAATTATGGTTGGTCATACAATTGCTGTTCATAATGGACAAGAACATTTACCCATTTATATCACAGATCGTATGGTAGGTCATAAACTGGGAGAATTTGCACCTACTAGAATTTTTCGGGGACACGCAAAAAATGATAAAAAATCTCGTCGTTAAGGAGTAATTTATAATGAAAAATAGAAATGAATCAAAAAAAGAAGAGATTAAATTTATTTATCAAAATATAAATATGTCTACTTCTAAACTACGCAGAGTAGCTAATCAAATTCGTGGTCAATCGTTTGAAGAGGTAGTTTTCATTTTAGAATTTATGCCTTATAGAGCATGTTATCCCTTATTGAAATTAATTTCTAATGCAGTGGAAAAAGTTAGTGATAGTATGGGTTTGCGCAAAGCTGATTTAATTGTAAGTGAAGTTTTAGTAAATGCAGGTAGTTTTAAAAAGAGATTACAACTAAGAGCTCGAGGACGTAGTTATCCTATAGAAAAACCTACTAGCCATTTAACTATTATATTAAAAGAAAAATCTGTATATAAGAAGGAAGAGGAATAAAATGGGACAAAAGATTAATCCACTTGGTTTTCGGCTGGGCATAACCAAAAATCATAATTCTCATTGGTTTGCAAAACCAAATAATTATTCCGAGTTTCTACAAGAAGATAGAAAAGTACGTAATTGTATAGATAAATATGTATACAGACATGTAAAAAACTCTTCCAATTATGGAGGAGTTGCACGTGTGGAAATTCAAAGAAAAACAGATTTAATTTTAGTAGAGATACATACGGGATTTCCAGCCTTATTAGTAGAAAGTCATGGTCAAGGAATTGAACAAATAAGGAAGGATGTACAACAAAATTTATTAAATTCTAAAATTCGAAGAGTTCACGTAACTTTGACGGAAATAGCAAAACCATATGGAGAGCCTAATATACTTGCAGAGTATATTGCTATACAACTGGAAAACCGAGTTGCTTTTAGAAGAACCATTAGAAAAGCCATCGAACTAGCGAAAGAAACAGATATCAAAGGTATTAAAATACAAATAGCGGGACGTCTTAATGGAACTGAAATTGCTCGTGTTGAATGGGCTAGAGAAGGTAGAGTTCCCCTGCAAACTCTACGAGCTCAAATTAATTATTGTTATTATCCAGCCCAAACTGTTTATGGAGTATTAGGAATAAAAATATGGATTTTTCGGGATGAGGAATAATTTAATTTTTTCATCTATTGCATTCTGAATATCAATAATTTTTATCAATTCCAAAAATTTACCAACTTGCTTATAAACGTACAAATACATAATTATATTTATTATTGAAATCCTATTGAAATAACATCTCAACAAAGTTGCTATGCTTAGTGTGCGACTCGTTCAAATAGAATATAGTGGAGGAATTTTTGTAAGTAGTCAAAAATTTATAATTTACGCTAAAAACTAATTCATTGCTTCCTTCATATTACTAAAACCAATTACGAAGTAAGGTTATATTATTTTAAGGTTTTTCCACAAAATTTAATAGAATAATTTTTGTGAAGCGAAAAACTATTCAGTAATATCAAGAATAAAATTTGAATAATTAAATATTTTTTTATTCGAACCGTATGGTAAAGAAAATAAACCTTCAAAAAAAAAAAAAAAAAAAAAACAGTGTGATGAAGCATAATTTTTTTTTTTTTTATTAAATCATCAAATTATTCACTAGTTTTTAATTCTGATATTAGGGAAAAAAAAGCCTTGAGTCAATGAATACTAAGTAATTTAACTCTGTAGAAGAATAAATAAGAAAGGCTCCATTGTGGAGAAGGAACCTAAACGTGGAAACCTGGAAGCTATGGGAACGATGGAACCTATGAACAAATAAATGGAGACTTATTGTACTTGTTCATTAGATAGGACGGCGAAATAAACCAACGATAAATAAAGTTACAATTAGAAAAGCTAAGAGTGAATGGACTCAAGCAAATTTTACAAAAGTCGATACTTAAGAGTAAATATTCGCCCGTGAAAAATCGATTACATAAAATAATTAAGTAGGTTTGTATTATATTTTATTGACTTGAATGGAAAGATTTTGTAAAAAAAAAAACTAATTTGCAAATTCAAAAGGAGTTAAAATTCACTCCTATTTGACTAAAAAAAAGTATTTTTTATCCTGCTAATGGGATATTAAACATATATATATATATATTAATCTTATTCACGAGGAGCCGGATGAGGGAAAACCTTCATGTCCGGTTTTGAAGTAGGGATGATACACAAAATGGAGTCATCAACTATGACCCTAAAAGAACAAAATTTCGTAAACAACATAGAGGAAGATTAGAAGGAGTATCTACTCGAGGTAATCGTATTTGCTTTGGAAGATTTGCCCTTCAAGCACTGGAACCCGCTTGGATTACATCCAGACAAATAGAAGCGGGACGACGAGCAATTACTCGTTATGCTCGTCGTGGCGGTAAAATTTGGATACGTATATTCCCCGACAAACCCATTACTGTTAGACCTGCAGAGACACGTATGGGTTCAGGAAAAGGTTCCCCGGAATATTGGGTATCTGTTGTTAAACCTGGTAGAATACTATATGAAGTGGGTGGGATATCAGAAACTATTGCTAGGGCAGCTATGAAAATAGCTGCATACAAAATGCCTGTACGTACTCAGATTATAGTTGCTACACCTATTGAAAAGCATAACCAATAAAAAAATATTTATTTATATAAATACAATGTTTTTTCATTGTGAAATAATTAATAATAATTAAATATTTTAAATAGATAGATTAACCTATTCTAATTTTTCCTTGCAACCCCCCCTCAAAAAAATAAAAAATAAAAATAAAGATTTTTAGGGGGAATATTATTTATCTAATTTATATAAATATGATTCAACCTCAAACGTTTTTGAATGTGGCAGACAACAGTGGAGCTAAAAAACCAATGTGTATTCGAATTTTAAAAGCTAGCAATTGTAAATATGCAAATACTGGTAACGTCATTGTAGCAGTAGTAAAAGAAGCAGTACCAAATATGCCTCTTCGTAAATCAGAAATAGTTAGAGCTGTCGTTGTACGTACTTGTAAAGAACTAAAACGTAACAATGGAATGATAATACATTTTGATGACAACGCAGCAGTGATAATCAATCAAGAGGGAAATCCTAGAGGAACTCGAGTTTTTGGTCCAGTTGCTCGAGAATCAAGAGAATTCAATTTTACTAAAATAGTTTCATTGGCTCCTGAAGTATTATAAACAATAATAAATCTATTCTTTTGAGTTTATGATACTCCAATAAAAAATTGGAATTATTTTAAACTTGAATAAGTACAATGTGTATAACCATACGTTACAATATATTGTTGAATTACTGTCCATTTTCCAACCGGCCCACGAACCAAAATAAAATTGAATTGAGGATTTGGAAGAAAAAAAATACTAAAATTAAAAAAAAAATTAACTAATTGATTCTGCCCATTATTCCATAGTGTCCATCCATTATTTGAAATATTTGATATTTGAAATATTTGAAAAACAAACATTTTTATAAATTAATCCAGATATTTTTCAGGCATATCTCCATCATTTCCAAAAAAACTATAAATGTTTATTTATACCAATAATAACAAAATTTTCATGGGTAACGATACCATAGCCAATATGATTACCTCCGTAAGGAATGCTAACCTGGGAAAAGAAGAAACAGTTCGAATACCAGCTAATAATATTAATAGAAGCATTGGAAAAATTCTTTTACAGGAGGGTTTCATAAAGAACTTTGAGGAACTTCGGGAAGATACAAACCACTTTATTATATTAACCTTGAAATACCGGGGGAGGAAGAGAGAACCATACATAATTACTTTAAGACGTATTAGTAAATCTGGCTTAAGATTGTATTATAATTATAAAAAAATTCCTAAAGTTTTAGGTGGAATGGGAGTAGTAATTCCTTCAACTTCTTGCGGAACCATGACAGATCGGGAGGCTCGACAAAAACAAATTGGAGGAGAAATACTATGTTATGTATGGTAATCCATTAAATTTTAAAATCATTCCGCGCGGGCGGAGAGTTTCCTCAGAAGAAAAACTAACTAATACTATATAAATTTATATTAGTTAAAGTAAAGAGATTTTCCCCTTGATGAAAAAACAAAATTTGATTGACATGGAAGGTGTAGTTACTGAATCGCTTCCCAATACCATGTTTCGAGTTTGTCTAGATAATGGATGTCAGGTCTTAACCCATGTTTCAGGAAGGATGAGACGTAATTACATACGAATACTCCCTGGGGATAGAGTAAAAGTAGAATTAAGTCCTTATGACTTAACTAAAGGACGTATAACCTATCGGTTTCACACCAAATCATTAAATGATTAGATAAAAAAAAATTTATCTTGAATTTTTGGTAAGACCAAAAGTTGGAGATGATACGCAAAACAATATTGTTATAGGACAAATTAACATTCCTTAATTGATATTAGTAATTATATTTAAATAGGAATTACAGAAACGAAAATTCGTGCTTCTGTTCGTAAGATTTGTGATAAATGTCGACTAATCCGTAGACGGAGAAGAATTATGATAGTTTGTTCCAATCCGAAGCATAAACAAGGACAAGGTTAATATACTCAATAATTTTATTTGGGGGTGGGAAAAGAAAAAATATTTTTTATGAATAATAAACTTTTTAAATATTTAATTTTTTTCCACCTCATTCAACATTTTTGTAATTCGATGCAGATTTGCATAAAATAATTATAGATTTATACATAATTTAAACAATGCCAAGAATTATTAAAAAAGTAGTAGGTAGTTTACGTAAGGGTAAACGTGGATTACCAAAAGGAGTTATTCACATTCAAGCAAGTTTTAATAATACCATCGTGACTGTTACAGATGTACGAGGACAAGTTGTTTCTTGGTCTTCCGCCGGTGCCTGCGGATCCAGAGGTACAAAGAAAAGTACGCCGTTTGCTGCTCAAACTGCAGCAGAAAAAGCTATTCGTATGTTAATTGATCAAGGGGGTATGGAACAAGCAGAAATTATAATGAAAGGTCCGGGTCCAGGAAGAGACACAGCATCACGAGCTATTCGTAAAAGTGGTGTAGTACTTAGTTTTGTACGTGACATAACTCCTATGCCACATAATGGGTGTAGACCCCCCAAGAAAAGACGTATTTAAATATAAAATATAAAAAGGAATAATTATTTAATGAATGATTTAGATCTAATTATAGTACCACCTATTGCTGGATCTGCATACTGGAGATGCTTGGAATCCAAAGTAGAAAGTGAGCGTCTTTTTTATAGTCGTTTCATTCTATCCCCATTGAAAGTAGGTCAAGCTAATACCATAGGGCTGGTCATGCGCAGAGCATTGCTTGGAGAAATAAAAGGAACATGTATTACCTGTGCAAAATTCGAAAATATAACCCATGAGTATTCTACAATGGATGGTATTCAAGAATCGGTACATGATATTTTGATTAATTTGAAAGAAATCGTGCTTAAGGGCAATTCTTCTGAAGCTCAAAAAGCATTTATTTCAATTGTTGGACCCAAAAAAGTAACTGCTCAAGACATTGAATTACCAACCAGTGTTGAGGTGATTGACCCCATGCAACACATAGCTACTATTACTAAAAAAATAAAATTTAATATTGAATTAAAAATTGAAAAAGATAGTGGGTATCGTAGGCAAAACATAGTGAAATATAAAAACGGAATTTTTACTGTAGATGCTGTATTTACGCCTATTCGAAGTGTAAATTATAGTATTCACTGTTTTGAAAGCCACGATAAAAGTATAATGAAAGAAATGCTTTTGTATGAAATATGGAGTAACGGAAGTATCACTCCTGAAGAAGCAATTTATGAAGCTTCTCGAAGTTCAATTAACTTATTCCTTCCCTTTCTACAAGCGGAAAAGGAAAAAGAAGATTTTAAAGGAGAGGATATACATGAATCTAACGTGCTTCATCCTTCTGGGTCGATCGTGGTGGATCAAATGGCAAAAAAAGTGACTTTCCAACATATTTTTATTGAACAATTAGAATTATCTCCAAAAGCTTATAACTTTCTCAAAAAAATTAATGTACATACTATATCAGATCTGTTGGATTATAGTCAGGATGATCTAATGAAAATGAAAAATTTTGGAAAAAAATCTGTTGAGCAAATAATAGAAGCTTTGCAAAAACGTTTTGGAATGCGTCTACAGTAAATGAACCAGATGTTTAATGAATATAATTTTATTAAATATTTTTTTTATTAGTACAAGACAAAAAAAGAATTACTTGATGTATACAAACTTCAAAAGGTTGGTAACATTAGTAAAACCTAACTAGGAGGAAATTTAATTAAAAATCCTCCTAGTTAGGTTTTACTCTTAATAACTTAAGCTTCCCAATAAAAAAACTATAAATTAAAAATTAATTATTTAACTAGGGATTATTCACTTTTAAAGCGAGTTCTCCATAGATATTATAATCTTGAATAAACAAAATTTATTTAATAATATATATTTTTTTTTAATTTGGAATATCCAAATTAAAAAAGACCCAAGGTTAACGATTTATCAATAGGTAGAGCTGCCCCGATACCCAACCAAGGAGCCACAGCAGTACCTGCTGAAAAAACTGTTGTAGCTACTGGACGACGAAACGGATTTTGAAATTTATTAACATTTTCCGAGAAAGGTACTACCAATAATCCTGCGGGTACTGCAGCCATTAGAAGAACACCTAATAATTTATTAGGTACTGTACGAAGTATCTGAAATACTGGGAAAAAATACCATTCAGGTAATATTTCTAAAGGAGTGGCAAATGGATTTGCAGGTTCACCAATCATCGATGGTTCTAAAACTGCTAACCCTACGGTACATGCAATAGTACCTAGAATTACTACTGGAAGAATATATAAAAGATCATTAGGCCAAGCAGGTTCTCCATAATAATTATGTCCCATACCCTTAGCTAATTTGGCTCTTGATACAGGATCACTTAAGTCAGGTTTTTTTGCTATTGGGATAGGTAAATAGTCAATAATTTTTTTGAACCCCCCCAAAGAATCGGACATGAAAATTTATTTTCATCCGGCTCAAGCAATACTAATAATTAAAATCTTTCCTTCCTTTATTCTAAAATATGGGCAGACTACAAATAATCTAATGTTTTTTACCTACCATATTTTCCATAAAGTAGACTACATTTCGAGTTAGATGCTCATTATCCAAGTAAGCTATAGAATTAAAATAATTATCAATATGCTTTTTGGACAATCTTATACCTTATGAGTTAATTTTCATCTTTGTCTTCCCTATGCAGAGAAACTTCCAAGTTATGTAAACATACTAGGTATTAACTTGTTAATACTTTGACTTATTCATCCATTTCCTAAGATCTTTCTTTGCTTCGATGGTACATATTTAAAAATGCATGGGAAATAATTGCATTTTCTCACCATATTTCTCTATTATTTTTATTAATCTATTTTTATTTTAGAGAAAAAAATGCATTAATAATACATATTTAACTTTTACTTACTGGATTTTGCGAAGCCTATTTTTGAATATGATCATAGAAATAATTCTTTTTTTTTTCTTCCCATCATTCCTAGTACCCAAGTTTTAACCCTTTTATTTCTAATAGGGATTTTGGAATAAAGACACATCTTATTCTGATATTTTAATGTGACGGATTTAGTAGAATATCCGCATAGCCAATTAAATAATTCAAGTCACACACTCCCATGATCCATCTTCTCTCTAGAAAAAAAAAATCTATTTCAAAGTATTGGTCCAAATCTGATGATGCTTTGAAATAGAAAAAAGATCCATAAAATATTGTTTTAATTTTCAACAGAATATTCATGGCGATAAAATAATTACAAAAAAGCTATTGGCAAAGGTATAAGTATTATGAATATTAATCCATCTTTACCAATTATCAATTATTATTATTTACTTACAAAGGACCTGATATACCTTGTTTGCGAATCATTAGGAAGTGCATCAACATAAATACAGCAGTAAGAAGAGGTAATACAAAAGTATGTAAACTATAGAAACGAGTCAATGTAGACTGACCTACACTGACACTTCCTCGTAATAACTCTACTAAGGGAGATCCTACTACGGGAATAGCTTCGGGTACACCAGTCACAATCTTAACAGCCCAATAACCAATTTGATCCCAGGGTGAAGAATAGCCAGTTACACCAAAGGATACGGTTAATACAGCCAGAATTACACCCGTAACCCAAGTTAATTCACGAGGTTTTTTAAATCCTCCTGTGAGATAGACACGAAAAACATGCAGAATCATCATCAGAACCATCATACTTGCCGACCATCGATGAACTGACCGAATTAACCAACCAAAGTTAACTTCAGTCATTATATATTGAACGGAGGCAAAAGCTTCTGTTACGGTTGGACGATAGTAGAAAGTCATAGCAAAACCAGTGGCTACTTGTACTAAGAAACAAGTTAAAGTAATTCCTCCTAAACAGTAAAATATATTGACATGAGGGGGAACATATTTACTGGTAATATCGTCCGCAATCGCCTGAATCTCAAGACGCTCTTCAAACCAATCGTATACTTTATGGAGATAGGTGTTTGTTTATGCGCCCCCTCAAAAAACCGTACATGTGGGTTTTCCCTCATACGGCTTAAGCAAAAAAATTCTTTTTTGTATTGTATTCTTCTATTACTAGTTGTTAAAAATATTACTAGTTGTTAAAAAAGTAAATCTTTAAAAAGCTCAATTTTATTCATCATAGAATAAGATAGAATTTAATGATATATATGATATATATATCATAGTTTTTTAATGTATCTCATTGCCTAAAATTCAAGTTGGCTCTTTTCGTTAAATATGGTGTTTTTGGCTTTTTGAACTATCTTCTCTCTATTATTGATATACTTATAAAATTTACCTATGTTTGTGGAAAACAATAATGTAAAACAAATAAAAAAAATTATCTTGTTAAAGTCGTTTTAAATATTATTAAACCTTAGATTTATACTATACTCCAATGACTTTTTATCTTTAAAAGGTACAATGGGTAACACCCTTTTACCGTCACTAACTTGATAGGATATGCTTTAAGATGAAAATATTTTATTATTTTTTAGACATGAGTACAATCATAAAGAATAGTTAATGGAACATTTAAGTGAATAACAAAAAAATCAAGTTATTAATTTTTTGATAACGAAGCTTACATAGCGTATATAATTTAATCATAGTTTAAATCTTTTTAAATATCTCTGCGCTTCGGATGTGGACCATTCAATTTGGTTGGTACCCGGCAGGGTAAGATCATCCTGTATAAATAAAATGACAAATTATTTTGTACTACTAATGATTGATTTAAACAGATCACACACCCATATTCTAAAGATCCTTTGATTCAGAATTACACGATTAAACTACCAAGGGAAGGAGAATCAATCTACATTTGATACATCTTCATATTGAATGGATTTGAGGAAGAAAAATAAAGAAAACAAACGATTTGTTAATTGTTATACTTCCTTAAATTCAATTGCCCCAGCCTTTTCTCCGTTTGATAAAGAAGGCTGAGGTTTTTGTAAAAACTTTTTTTAATTAATTCCGTTCATTACCAACTTACTGGGATTCCATCTAATAAAACAGAAGAATTATAAAGCTCCAGAATAATAACTGAAAAGACTGCAAATGAAGCCATTGCAACACCCATAATAGGAGTGGTTCCCCATCCAGGAGCTACTTTACCATATTCCGAATTAAGTGGTTTCAATGCATTTCCTAAACCAGTTGATTTTACTTTGGTTCTTCTGGAAATATCACTAATTTGTGTAGCCATAAGATTTACCACATTAGTTGAGATTTATTAACTTTTTGTACTATTATATTGAAAACGGAAACAAACCATTTATTGGGATTACCTAGCAATGGAAACTGCAACCCTGGTCGCTATCTTCATATCTTGTTTACTCGTAAGCTTCACTGGTTATGCCTTGTACACCGCCTTTGGACAACCTTCTAAAGAACTTAGAGATCCTTTTGAAGAACATGAGGATTAGTTTGACCGACCTTCCCTAAAGGAGACCACCATAAATGAGAAAGACCACCAAATAGGTTTATAAAATCAGAAAGGTCGGTTGTTTGGGAAGGTCATTGGTTTCTGTTATCTATTATTCTTTCTTTAATTCATTATTTTTGTTATTCCTTTACCAGTAATGCAGAAAAAAAATCATTTTTTTCCCTTACTTGGAACTTTGGGTGGTTCCCGGAAAAAAATAGCGAAAAAAATTATTCCTAGAGTACCTACCAACAGGAATGTATAAACCAATGCTTCCATAAAATTAAATGTATGGCGGGAAAAAATAAAGATAGCTTTCGTACTACATTACTTTCGTATGATTATTATTATTTATAAATTTTGTACTATTATTGATAGATAAGGATATTCAAATATTTTTAATCTATAATTAATAGATTTTATTTTGGAAATACAAAATGAATGAGCAAATTCAAAGCAATGTTATACTACAGATCTCCTAGTAGTTGGATCTCCTAATTTTTGAAATGTTCCAAATTCCACTTGAGCGTCTGAATCAGGATCAATACCGGCAAAGACATCTCTGAACAAGGTTCTAGCACCATGCCAAATATGTCCGAAGAAGAAAAGAAGAGCAAAAGTAGCATGACCAAAGGTAAACCAACCTCTTGGACTACTACGAAAAACACCATCAGACTTTAGAGTGGCACGATCAGATTCAAAAATTTCGCCTAATTGAGCGCGTCTAGCATATTTTTTTACTGTAGCGGGATCACTGAAACTAACCCCATCAAGTTCACCACCATAAAATTCAACAGTTACACCTACTTGTTCAATGCTATATTTAGATTCTGCTCTCCTGAATGGAACATCAGCCCTCACAATTCCTTCTTCATCAGCCAGAACTACTGGAAATGTTTCGAAAAAGGTAGGCATACGACGTACAAAAAGTTCATGTCCTTCCTTATCTTTGAAGACAGCATGACCTAGCCAACCCACAGCTATTCCATCTCCATTGTCCATTGGACCTGCTCTGAATAATCCTCCCTTAGCCGGATTATTACCAATATAATCATAAAAAGCTAATTTTTGTGGAATTTCAGACCAAGCTTCTGATAAACTAAGATTTTCAGCCCTGCTGGATCGAATCCTTCGATCTATTTCTTGTTGAAAATATCCCTGATCCCATTGGTAACGAGTAGGACCAAATAATTCTATTGGAGTAGCTGCAGAGCCGTACCACATGGTTCCAGCAACAACAAAAGCTGCGAAAAACACAGCGGCAATACTGCTAGATAAAACTGTTTCAATATTCCCCATACGTAATGCTTTGTATAATCGTTGAGGGGGACGAACACTGAGGTGGAATAGACCTGCTAATATACCTAAAATACCTGCTGCAATATGATGGGAAGCTATTCCTCCTGGAACGAAAGGATCAAATCCTTCGGCTCCCCAAACAGGAGCTACAGGTTGTACTTTTCCGGTTAAACCATAGGGGTCAGATACCCATATTCCAGGACCAAAAAGACCTGTTACATGAAAAGCCCCGAATCCAAAGCATAATACCCCTGAAAGAAATAAGTGAATTCCAAAAATTTTAGGCAAATCCAAAGTGGGTTTACCAGTGCGTGGGTCTCGAAATAGATCCAAGTCCCAGAAGACCCAGTGCCAAATAGCAGCTAAAAAAAACAAACCAGATAGCACAATGTGTGCAGCTGCTACACCTTCATAACTCCAAACACCCGCATCGCTTACAGTTTCTCCAGTAATACTCCAACCTCCCCATGACTTTGTTATTCCTAACCGAGTCATGAATGGCACGACAAACAAGCCTTGTCTCCACATGGGATCAAGGATCGGATCGGATGGATCAAAAACTGCTAATTCGTACAAGGCCATTGAACCGGCCCAACCAGAAACTAACGCGGTATGCATCAAGTGTACAGCAATTAAACGACCAGGATCATTTAATACAACAGTATGAACACGATACCAAGGTAAACCCATTTGAGTCCCCCTTTCCCCTTACCAAAGATAGGTAGACATCATATAACTTTCTTACATTAAAAAAAAACTAAAAAAATTACTAAAATGTGGGACTTTAATTATTTCAAAAGTTTGCAGTAATTTTTACAGTTATGTAGTATTGCCGAAAATAAATACCAAAATTATCTCTTACAATAAGAATAAGCAGAAATAGTTTAACATCCATGCCTTTTACATCGCAATGGAGATATTGATAATACTTCCGAGAATACGAGGTAATATTTAATGCATAGTCAATAAGTTCAACATAAAGCTTTACTTAAATAAATTCCAGTATACTTTCCATTTTAACAATTTTTCTTTCCCATCATCTTTAAGTTAATAAAAAAGGTGGACCGAGACTAAAAAAATATATATATATATAAGTTTTGTTATTAACATCAAAATACTGACCCACGCCATAATTTTTTTAATTCCTATATAGTGTCACGTTTGTTAGTTACTCCTACTAGCTAGTAAAACCCATGAACAAAACTAATATAGAGCTATTTACTGAATATTTTGTATTTCTTACCCTATAAAATTATCCCTTTCTTGTGACTTTTTTCGAATCATATTCTTCCTCTTTTACCTAGTTATTTATCAAATTCACTATTGAGAAGGACAATCATTGCAGAGTAGGTCTCACAATTTTTTTATAAAATTTTATAAATTATTTTCATATTTTTATTCTTGGTTATCAACCAATTATATAATTTTTTTTTTTTTTATTGCAAAAACTAAATAGGAATGTGTAGTATTGTGAATATACAGAGTTTGAACCCTTAAATAAATAAGCTACTTATTTGTAATGACATTTTTTTTGTCTGAAATTCATATTCAATTTCATATGTATGTTTCATATGTATGTGCAAAACTAAGAGTTACGCTTTCATATTAGAGGGCCATATAATATAGCCTCAGGGAAAGAAAAAAAATGCCCATTGGTGTTCCTAAAGTGCCTTTTCGACTCCCTGGAGACGAAGATGCCGTTTGGATTGACGTATAGTGCGACTCGTTAAACATTTGGTTTTATGGAATCTTCCCATCATTTCCTCCAATTGAGATGCTTTTACCCACTTAGGATTGGCTAAATTATCAATAATAAAAAGCGTGATATTTTCCAAATATATGGAGGATATAAAACAAAATCATCAATAATGAGAATCTATGGCTAGCTCAAACCAATAAAGTATTTAGGCTTCGTCACAATTCCAGCAATAGTATTTGATCGAGAAATAATCATTCAATTGTGATATATGGAATGGTATAAAAAAACATTCGTAGCAGAAACTGAGAATGGAAAAATAAAAAAATGGCAGTATTTTTACTTGTTCTATATGCGCAAGTAATAATTGGCTAAGTATATCCTTCCCCGAAGTAGAGCATGAACCTAAGGATTTTATTTAAGATCCAATTGAAAACGAGACGATTCTGCTGTAACGGAAACTTAAGGATTAGATAAAACGATACATCAGTTAGCAGGTGGTTCAATAAGTTGAGAATGGAGTGAAACCATAAAAAAATAAATAAATTTTGGGAAGAAAAACGAATTCGAACTAAGAGTGGTAATAAAAAAACTTTATATATTTTTTTTTCTTGTTGTTGTTGAAGAGAAATTACTATACTCATAAGTTTTTTATGGAGAACAATCATTATATAATGAAGAAAATTTAACTCTTTTTTTCAACTGCTTAAGCCGTATGCATTTAAAGGTGCATGTACGGTTTTGTAGGAAGATGAGCTACTACTAACCTATCCTAATCAACAGACTTTTTCGAGAAAGATTATTATTCTTGGGCCAGCAAGTAGATGATGAACTTGCAAATCAACTTATTTGTATTATGATCTACTTAAATGGAGAAGACGATAGTAGAGACATGTATTTATATGTGAATTCCCCGGGTGGAGCAGTATTTGCAGGAATATCCATTTATGATGCTATGCAATTTGTAGTACCAGATGTACAAACCATTTGCATAGGATTAGCTGCTTCAATGGGATCCTTTGTTTTGGCCGGAGGAGAAATTACCAAACGTATAGCGCTACCTCACGCTTTGCGCCAATGAGTTTTTATTCGTGGGTTAAAAATCTATGCCTGTACCGAAGAATGAAAGGTAATAATAGCATGGCATACAAAACTTGATACGGACGTACTACAAAGAAAAAACTCGGAGTATCAGGGTAGTAAATACAACCATAACTATTCTTTTTTTATTACTCAAAAATTTTTTTTTTCATTTAATGGGTTTACTCTAGCGTCATAAACCTCTTCTTCTATTGGTAATAAGTAGAATACCAAATATAATCAAATATGGAATATTACCACAAAAAAAAACTTTAGGATTGCTGAATAAAAATAAGACATATATCTATATGAAGCAATAGAACCATTATAGTATCTTATTCCTTTTTAGGAGAAGAATGGTATGTAGATTTTTCATTTGATTTTATTTTTCAATAATTTTATAAAATTATTACTATATCTAATAATTAATAGTATTATTAATTGATTCAACAAAAAAATAAAAGTTTGTCATTCATTAATGTAATCTATTGTGGAGCCGTATGCACAAAAAATGCTTGTACGGTTGTGAATTAAAATTTATTTGTTAAACATTTTGAATGAAGGGACAAAAAAGGTAAATAAGCATTAACAGGGTTATGATTCATCAACCGGCTAGTTCCTATTATGAGGGACAAGTAGGAGAATGTATTATGGAAGCAGAAGAAGTTTTGAAAATTCGTGACTGCATTACGAAAGTTTATGCACAAAGGACAGGAAAACCTTTATGGGTAATCTCTGAAGATATGGAAAGAGATGTTTTTACGTCAGCAGAAGAAGCCAAAGTTTATGGTATTATTGATCTTGTAGCTGTGGAAACTTCTTCGAACTCTTCAATGAATAAATTGAAAAAGTCTTGAATTAGTTATATTTAATTCTTTTACAAATTCGAGGTAAAGGATAAAATAAAAGAATATACTTCTAAAAATTAGTCTATAATTAAAAAATTACTATTATGGTTAGGATTAATCCAAACCAGTAATTTTTGCATATAACTTGAAATGCCTACTATTCAACAACTTATTAGGAATCAGAGACAGCCGGTAGAAAATAGAACCAAATCCCCTGCCCTTCAGGGGTGTCCTCAGCGTAGAGGAGTATGTACTAGGGTGTATGTGCGACTCGTTTAGATCATAAGTTCTAAATAATATTGCAAAAAGGGTTCGGCGTTGCAGGGGGACCCTACTTTATTATAGTAAATAAAGATCTATCATCTACCTTATTTGGAGATAAAATTTGTAGTTTCCATCGGTGCAAAGCCAATCACCTTAATGTGGGATGAAAAGCATTTCTTCAATAGTAGCGAATGGTTGTCAATCTATTAAGCGAAGAATAGTGATTCTGAAGGTACTACTTTTAAGTATACCAATTATATTGCTGCAAAAACGGATTCGTAGGGTCAGCTATCCAGTCAACTCTCAGGATTACATGCCGTTACTGTATAGATAAGTTTTATTTATTGAAAGAAGACTATTTGCTCAATAATTTAAGTAGAGCTGGGGATTGGAAACTATACAATTACCGATAACATTCTTATTTTTGTATCTGAAGAATGAAGGGCTCCGGCATCTAGAGAGGACCTTACCGTTGAAGGAGAAACTATAGAAACGATGAAATCCGTGATTTTTCTTAGTTAAAGGTTATATTCCTTGCTACTGAGGAGGTGCCTAACCTCAAAATTTCATGAAAGGGAAGGTTAAAATAGCAAAAGCCATGGGAATCTTTATTTTATACATTAGAAAGATTAGTTTATCCTTAAGGAGAATCGTGAAAAAAAAAAATAGATCTTAAAGATCTTAGGTGAGACAAATTGGTAGGATAAAAAGAATGGTCCAATATTAAAAGATAAATATTTATATTTGTGGGGGGGGGGGGATATAACTTCTCCCCCACCCCATATCCCAAATAGATATTCTTTTTGTTTATTCTTGGTTTTTTCTAGCCTACGCAAACCGATCCACCCCTTGTTTTTTTTTTTTTATAAGAAATGATTTGGTAAATATATATAACCTAATTATTCCCTTTACACACCCACTTTCTTTCGGGTATTCTTAATTGAATAAGCACTCCAAGCTTCTTGGGTTTCCATTGAATAATTTGGAACTTGTGACAAAAATAAATTCTATAGAGATCCCATCACTAGATGTTTATTAGGTAAATATGGCTTAAATTTGAAGCAAATAATATTTATTATGTAAAAGCTAGTACTTGTTCATTCTATTTACGTATTGTCTTTGGATACTCCCTCCCCCCTCCCAGTCTATTTATATGGTATTTCCACCAATTGAGCATATGGTTTGGAGGACATACGACTACTACTACTGAGCTTAAAAATCTGTTCCACACCTGCTATTTCATCCTATCCATATTGATGTATTTTAAATTAAAGTAAAAGCCAAGAGGTTGGTAATCTTGTATAAATTTTTTACCAACAAAATGACCATGTTTCTCGTCTTACCATTCGCTTTGGTTAAGAATTCCTCCCCTCATTATCCTCCTCTCCATACAACCTCTGAATCATTATACGCGTTATAATATGTTTCAATTTATATGTGGTACCCCAATTATTTATGATTAATAAGAGTAAGCACCAATGACTAGAGTTAAACGTGGCTCTGTAGCTCGTAAACGTAGGAAAAATATATTAAAACTTGTATCAGGATTTCAAGGAGCTCATTCAACAATTTTTCGAACCGGTAATCAGCAAATAATAAAAGCTTTGACTTCTTCTTATCGAGATAGGGGTGTAAAAAAAAGAGATTTTCGCCGTTTGTGGATTACCCGCATCAATGCAGCAGCCCGAAATAATGGAGTTTCTTATACTAAATTCATTCGACACTTATATAAAAATCATGTATCTTCAAATCGTAAAGTACTAGCACAAATAGCTATATTCGATACTAATAGCTTTTCTATTATTTTAAAAAATTTAATAAGTGGGGAAAATATTAGGTATAGAAACTTATCCCCAGAATAAAATTCTGGGGAGGTAAGAACACCATAAATTTTGCTGAATAGTAAAAAATAATTAAAGGTATGTTCCAATGGTGGAACTCTCTAAAATTTATCTTTACGACGAATGGGGGGGGGATAAACATTTGTTTCTGATTCCTTGTCCCAACTTTATTCTAATTAGTAAAATATACTTACCTTACTATTAGTAATTATTCATTGCTAGTAATTGGTACTAGATCTACTTTCATTATTAAGGAAAGGTGATGGAGCTAAAATACGGGCTCGTTTAATAGCAACAGTAATTAAACGTTGTTGTTTTGAGGTCAACCTATTCAGTCGTCTAGATAGTATTTTTCCTTGTTCACTAATAAATCTACGGAGTAAACTTATATTTCTATAATTAATAGTTTCCCCTGATCTAATAGGTGGTAAACGTCTGCGAAAAGATCGCTTGGATTTGTTCATAGCTCGTTTCACAAACCCTTTGAATACTGCTTATTTTTCATTTTTTTATTTCCCTGCAAATTGTGCGTCGATAACAATAAGGACAAAATTTTTTTAATTCTATTCGAGTAGGCGTATTACGACGATTCTTTTGAGTAGTATATCTAAAAACACCCGGATATTTTTTATTACCTTGAGAACAACCAGTACATTCTAAACTAATTGTTATTCTTACATCTTTAGTCTTAGCCATGGTTTATATTTCTTCCAATACTAATTAAAAAGGATGAATAATTTGAAAATTTTATAGCAAGAAATCTAATGATTAAAGATTTTATTCCACTGAATTTAAATAGTGATAAAAAAATCTTTAATTATTAGATTAATAATTATGGTAATTTTCTACCCTATTTTATAATTTCAATATTATATATTTTTTTTAATCCAAAAAAATTTTGGATAGTATTTATTAATTAAAATATTTTAATAATTAATTTGATTTCAAGAGTGGTTGAACTTAAAGAATGATAATAAGAACAAGTTCTTAAAGAAAAGGAAAAACCAAAGCATCTGGGAAAAAACGATTGATTTCTATTGGTAAACCAGCTAAAAATCCAAACCACAACATAGCTAGAACAGGCGCTGTGGAAAGATATGTTTCTACATCTTGCACTGTGGGTTCCTCCCCCTCAATTATTTTATTCTTTCTTTATTTCTTCATCATTCTTCCTCAACCCCAACTCCGACTAAATTGAATAAAATTCCATCGAATTCTAAATCTATTTATTTTTTTGTTTTTCCTTAAGGTTCGTACGAAAAATAACAAAATTGAAGTAGCAAAAACAAAAAACTTAAAATTACATGTATTAATGATTATATATATATATATACTTTTTTGATTAAAGAACTAAGCCAATAAAAAATGAATTTTTTTTACATAAATATGTTGTTGTGCCGTTCACAGAAACCTTTACTTTGCGTGGCTAACATAAATAATTAAATTACAGCAAAAGCAAGAGCTGTTAATACAAATGAAAGTAAAAAAAAAGAATGTGGGAAAAAAACTTTGAGTAGGGTACAATTATATTGAATAAAACAAATGAAGGGATGTAGCGCAGCTTGGTAGCGCGTTTGTTTTGGGTACAAAATGTCACAGGTTCGAATCCTGTCATCCCTACCCTGAATCCAAAATAAAAATTGAGAATAATAAAATAATAGCAATAATTATTTGATGTTTTGATATATGGCCAGATATGTTAAATAAGGAAAAAAGTTTGTCTTTTGTGTTTTATTATTGTGCACACGAAAAAAGCGCTCTTAGTTCAGTTCGGTAGAACGTAGGTCTCCAAAACCTGATGTCGTAGGTTCAAATCCTACAGAGCGTGATTATGATAATGAATTTGTTAAAAATTCAAAGTATTCATTTTTTTCTCCACAGTATTTAAAAAACTTGAACTCGATAAAATTTAATAACTGAATCTATTAACTTGTTAGACCTCCCTCAAAAAAAAAGGGAGGCAATGATAAGCTTAATTTTAAATTTATCGAAGATCTAATTGATCACCACGCCGGTATTGTGAATATGCGGTTACAAATGATCCAGCTAAAGTTATTGGAATCGAACCTAATACAATTCCGGATAAGAGAGCTTCAACCATTTCATCTTCCTTAGCAGATAACAAGGACAATATCTAGTTTAAATAGTAGCCGAATCTACTATAAATCTCAATAACCTTTAATTATGTAACCGTTGGAAAATAAAATATAAAAAAAATGAAATCTTTAATTATTTCCTTGTTATTATTCTATTCTTCAAATAAGTCTTATCTTATTCAATCCAGTAAAAGGAGCTGAAGCTGGAGTGGGAGCAGCCAATAAAAATCCAGAGTAGCTTAGTATGATAGACATAAAAAAAAAAACTCTCAATGACAGTAACGAATCTAGTATACATCCTTATGATGCTATTACTTCAATTTGTGATCCAAATGAATAAGTAATTCAAAGTGTATAATTCATAATTGATAGTATTCTTAATACTAGTTATCAATCGCTTTTAAAGAGTTATAGGTATGAAATAGAAATTTTTTTTAATGAGAAAGAAACTATACTATATTTGGATATTTGGTAATTAACCAAAATAATTATTTTATACCAGTTATCAATCTATCGATTGATGGGTAAAAAAAAACCAGGTATTTATGCACAACTTCCTCTATGAACAGTGGATCCAATATTACTTAATAACTACAAGTTATTAATAAATTAAATAAATTTTTACTTAATTACCTAGTATTACCCTCTACTTTTCCTCAACATAATTTTCTTAAAATGATTCAATATCACTAATTGCATTGATAGTGTATTATAAAGTTTAGGTTAATATCTTTTTTCATACATCCATTATTTAATGAAAGTTGTCTTGCTGCGTCGGAGGAACACTAGCTATACTAGTCTAGTATACTACATAAATACCTTTGGTATTGCATTGACAACCTAACGGGGTTGGATCAGTATATTCTCTGGTTTCACCCAATCTTTCAAGGGATTAATCCCCCCTTGCGTCTACAAATGTATAATATGGAGCTAACCATGTCTGGGAATACAGGAGAGCGTCCTTTTGCTGACATTATTACCAGTATTCGATACTGGGTAATCCACAGTATTACTATACCTTCCTTGTTCATCGCGGGTTGGTTATTCGTCAGCACAGGTTTGGCTTACGATGTTTTTGGAAGCCCTCGGCCAAATGAGTATTTCACGGAAAGTCGGCAAGAAATTCCATTAATTACTGGCCGTTTTAATTCGTTGGAACAAGTCGATGAATTCACTAGATCTTTGTAGGAGGTACCAATGACTATAGATAGAACTTATCCAATTTTCACAGTTAGATGGCTGGCTATTCATGGACTAGCTGTACCTACAGTTTTCTTCTTAGGATCAATATCAGCAATGCAATTCATTCAACGATAAATAATATCTAGGGCATAATAAAGCTATGACGAAATCAAATCCGAACAAACAGAGTGTGGAATTAAATCGTACCAGTCTCTACTGGGGGTTGTTATTAATCTTTGTACTTGCTGTTCTATTTTCCAATTATTTTTTCAACTAGTAGCAGCAAAAACTTCTTTGCCCTCCCCATCCATTAAAATTTAAGATTTTATAATTGTATGTGACTGTTTATGCCTCATAGTTGTAACCACCCAAAAGTGTAAAAGGGAGTAAATTGAATGGCCAATACCACTGGAAGAATTCCCTTGTGGCTAATAAGTACTGTAGTTGGTACACTCGTGATCAGTTTAGTAGGTATTTTTTCTTATGGTTCATACTCCGGATTGGGTTCATCCCTATAATAAATAGGAGAATTAAGGAATGGTAGAATTGATAAATGGGAAATTTTAGAAAAAATAGAAAAATTTGAATGTATATACTTAACCTCTTTAACTATAAAACCTCTTTGCTCAATAAATAATATATATATGTTGTAGAGTTGTTTAATATATCTACTCAAAAAAGTAAGGTTTTATAAAAGTAGTTTTAACTGGTTCCAATTAAATTTTGGAAGAATTAAAAAAAAAAATGATAAGATTGATGATATACTATTTCATCAATCTTATCTAATCATTTGGGATGAAAATAAGAAATCAATAAAGAATATTTTATTATTTATTGACACGATATTACATAGAATATCGTGCCTATAGAATATAATTTATTTAGCATAATTCATAGAAGAATTAATTGTTTTATCATATATCTTCTTTTGTGAAAGTAAAGAATGATTTATAAAATAATGATCTTACTAAATAATTAGATAATGCTCTTTCTACAAATAAAATTACTGAATAATTTATTTTTGTTAGGGTTAGAATAATAAAAATCCCATATTAAAAATATGGGATTTTTAGCTTTTAATTTTTGAGTCAAAAGTAAAAACATTTGTTTTTCAATACAAGCCATTTCAATAAGTTTACTGGAAAGATCCCATACGTTTTTGCAATAAGCAATATAAGCCATGTTTATGTACCATTTATCTGTTTCCCACTTTTTATGAGCTAGAATAATATTCAAAATGATATGCAGAACATATTCTCTTGGTAACTCATGAGTAAAATGAAAAGAATCATTGGTTTTTGGTACTTTGACAATAGAATTGATTTCAATCTTTTTGGTAAAACAAGTGGAAGAAATTCTTGATAATCTTGAAAATTTTCCAGTTTCTCTTACATAAGTTTGTGAAAATGTTTCATAATATTCTTCCCCATAAAGACAAGGGTTATTTCCTCCAAGTGAAGATAAAATATTTATGATACGTTTTACACAATTTTTTGATTCATAATATAAATACATTCCTAGGTTAATTCTTCCCTGAGAAAGACTATAAATATATAAAGAAGATTTTTTGTAGTATATACTGGAAGTGCAAGACCATTCAGTAAGTTGATCCACATGTTTCAATGCTTGCTGAACCATCCTCTCCGAAACACAGACTTTTGATGTGTATCCCCAGTAATTAATAGTCTCTTTTAGCGAAGGGAAGATATAATAATATTCAAGATTCTCAATATCCAAAGGAACCATTATCGTATTATACGAACCTAAACATGATCTCGTTATACACATTAGCAATCGGTAGAGGTTGAGGATTCTATTAATCAAGCACATTAGCAAACTTTCAATGTTTGAACTTAAAAGTTCATCTCGGCTAATTGAACTTTTTCAAACTGTTTTTTCTTGAGTACCAAAAATATTTGTGCTATAGTAACTGATGCAAGGAATAACAAAAGACCTTGAACACGTAATGGATCTTGAGGTACTACTTCTGCATCCCCCTGACCAAATCCGCCTACATTTGGATTATTAGTTAATGGTTGATCAACCTTAATCAATTCACCTTCCGAAATAATTAGTTCTGGTCCCGGAGGTACAGTATCAACCACTGAACGACCATCCAATGTATTCTCAACTGTTATTTCATATCCACCCTTTTCTTTACGTGATATTTTGCTTACTCTACCTGCAGTTGAAGCATTGTAAACTGTATTGTTGCTTTTAGTTCCATCAGGATAAATTTGCCCTCTTCCTCTATTACCACCCACATATATAGGATATTTCAAAAAGTGAGTTTCTTTATTAATAGCGGGATCCGGTGAAAGAATAGGAAAGACAATCTCACTATATTTCTTACCAGGAACAGGACCTATTACCAAAATATTATTTTTATTGGGACGATAAGCTTGAAAATACAGATTACCTATTTTTTCTTTAGTATCAGGAGGAATACGATCAGGAGGAGCTAATTCAAATCCTTCTGGTAAAATAAGAACAGCTCCTACGTTCAAAGCTCCTTTCTTACCATTAGCAAGTACTTGTTTAATTTGCATGTCATAAGGTATTTTAACAACTGCCTCAAATACAGTATTTGGAAGCACAGATTGTGGAACTTCAATATCCACAAGTTTTTTAGCTAAATGACAATTGGAACATACAATGCGTCCAGTAGCCTCTCGAGGGTTTTCATAACTTTGCTGCGCAAAAATTGGATATGCTTTCGGAATAGAGGGCCAAGTCATTGTATTTATTATGATTAGAACCGAAATCAATTGGGTCACCAACTTTTTTAAACAATCATAAGTATTTATTTTTTGCATGGTTTTACTACTTGTTTCAAATATGTTAATGAGTCAGGTACTCCTGGTGTCCAATTTGTTAAAGCCACTCATGTCACAACTTTGTCATTACGTTAATAATAAAAATGAAGGCAAAGAATCAAAAGTATGTTACTTTTATTTATGATTAAACCTAATTAGAGGAATGGCAAAAAAAAGTCTTTACTTTAAAAAAACACATTTTTTTTGAATAACATAATAATTAAAAACAACCTATTGTTTATTCATTCATTGCATGATAAGTGGCTACAATTGAAGGAGATATACGATTTAAATGGCGAAAAATCCAATATTTAAAAACTGTATCTGAAATGACTGGAAAAGTTGAAACAAAACAAGATATTATATGTTTGTTATGAGCAAATCCTAAATGTTTAGAAAGAGAACTTATTAGGATTTCCCAACCATGGGGCGAATGGAACCCAATACATGAATCGGTTAATAAAAGAATGAAAAAAGCTTTCATTGTATCACTCAAGCTATGAAATGATTCTTGAATCCAAGAATTCATAACAGCAAGTCTTTTTTTACCTGAAATAAATGAAGCACTTGGAATAGCAAAATATATTATATCTGTTAATAAATGTAAAATGGTTTGAATACTATCTTCATTGTACATCGTTACTAATTGAATCGTTTTCTCATGTATCTGTGTATTAAGATCCTGTGACTGAACTTCTGAAGATGAAGAATCTGATAACATTACTTCATCCAACCAGAGTAATTCCTCCATCTCCTGAAGTCTCTTTGAAGCTCTTTCCTCTTGAAAATAATTAAGAAAAATTTGTAATTGGTTGATATTCCACCAATTCTTGATCCAAGGTTTCAATAACCATTTTTCTGAGGGGAAGGAAATTCCCCAAGGGATAAGTATTAAGCATCCAATATATTGTAAGGAGGCTATTGCTTGATATTTAGCCAATCGAAACTCATAAAGTATTAATGAACTTGACTTGCCTGTCAACTCTGTTTTAAATCTAGATAAAGTACGGGTTATGGAACGAGGTACAAGACCTATAGACTCATAGGCTATTGTGGTAACTATGGAATCCGACTCCGAAAGGGATGATTGTCTTTCTTCCGGAATATTATCCACCATCTCTAAAGAAAAGGAAGAGAGAGAATAGTAACGTTTCCAATTATCTAAATCAGTCAAAGTTGCTTCAATCCAAGCTAATTTTTGATTCATTCGTTCGATTCTAACCAATTTTTTCTCAAATGATTGACTTGAAACAAAAAAAGTTTTGTCATTTTTTTCACGAGAGTACTTCCCATTCTCACAATTAAATCCATTTTTTTCAAATATTTTCTCAGTACTTCTCAAATTTTCTGGTTTTCGATGAACAGGAAAAGAAAGTAAAATATTTAAGGGATATAACCAAATATTATAAGGATTTGATTGTGACATAATGCAAAATCGTTTATTAGCATTGAAGAATGAACGGATGTTGATTAACAACTTTGGAGAATAAAATAATTTTCCTGGTACTGATAAAATAAGTTCTAATTTATTTAAAATATTTAGTAAATAAATGCTGGTTTTGCATTCTAAAACACTCCAGTATATTATGAATACAAAGTTATTTAATCTTGTATTTATAAATAAAAGGATGGCTTGCCAAGAGTGTTTAGGGAGTGATGGAACCAAACATTTGTAAGATACATAATCTTTTTTAATATTTTGTATTTTTTTGCTAGCCTCGAAAGCTCTTTCTGAAGAACGAGATGGAGTGTCTGAAAACCATCGAAAAACTTTCCACCGGTATAATTGAAATTTCATTATAAGTGCTACTTATTTCTACCTCTATAATAAAGAACTGTATTAGAAAGATGAAGGATAAACTGCATGAAGGAGCAAATTTTAAAATTATTCCCAAATAATTTATTCTCAAATTCTGTTTATACTTCCACTTCTTCTCATACTTGTTCATCCGTTACTTAGCAACCAAATAAATATAAAAGTTAAGTTTATTTCAAGGTCCTTCCATTGATACATGCAAAAAACGAGCCAATTCGGCAGCTTTTTCTTCCATTTCCCTTAGGGTGAGGTTCTCACTAATACGACTTAAAGGAACATCTTGTTGACCCTTGATTTTCATATGAAGAACACGACGAGGAGAAATAGCTTCTCTAACTTCTACACGTATTGCTTGAATGTCTTTCATGGAAAATTGAATACAAATTCGACGATTTTCCCCCGGAAATCCCCAACGAAAAAGACAAATAATTCCTTCTCGTTTGTCAAATATGTTGTAGCCACTACCTACGTTCCATAAGATGGTACACCATAAATAAAAGCTGAGGAACAAACCTGCAATACCATAGAAACACATTACAATCCCTTGTGGGACAAAAACAATTTGTCGGGATGATAGGACGGGTATTAGATCTTTACCAAGGTAACTGGATATTCCAACCAATAAAAATCCTAGTGCACCCAACGAAATGATACAAGCCCAACAAAAATTACTAATTCTTCGAGACCCCATTATGGGTTCTACCCGAAGCCACTTGGATTGCCAATTCATAACAAAGTTTCCTAAATCTTGTTAAATTTTATAGTATGCAGTAAAAAAATACTTTATTACTTAGCTTAAAGAGTTAATATTTTTAACTGTATATAAATCTATACGAAAAAACTTTTCTTACTATGAAAGATATTTCCTTCTTCATAGTAAGAAATAGTAAGAAAAGTTTTTTAATCTTTTGTGTAAAAACCAATATTTATTATATGTTCTTGTTTTTCGTAAGATAGTCCAAAATTAATTTTTTTTTTTCTTTCGTGTTAAAAATAATAAAAAAAAAATTATTATATTTTTAATTCTTATTCTTCAATAGATATTATTAATTTTCGACAATTTAAGTAAAAACTAATTTTAATTTTTCTTATACGACTAAATGATAATGAATAAACCCTTAAGTTTTATCGAGTATAAAAATAAATTTATTTCTTTATTCTAAAATATATAATGAGAATATATTGATAAGATTGTGTTTTTTCAAATTCTATACAATTTTGTCTTCTATACAATTTCGTCCCTCTCAATATATATGAACGATAGAACCATTGTAATTGCTGGAAAAACTAAACCTACTAGAGGCACGGAAATAGAAGGTGAATAAGAAGCTGTCATAAAAAGTCACCTTAAATAATATAGTTCTTTTTTAGTTATTTCATAAAAATAAAAAGATGAGGAAATTTATTATATCTTTTACATGAAATGAATGTATTACAATTTTGTTTATTTTTAATCAAAAAATTATAAAATTATTCAAAAAGTCAAATTAAATAGATTTTTTTATTTTCCTCTATTACCAAATGCAAACTAAGTCAAATATCTTTTTTATATTTTTATTAGAGTATTAACACTCAAATAATATTATATTAGTATAATAATTTCATTGTATACAAAGAGATTGTAACACTTGAGTAATTATAGAAATAGTATCTGAATAAAGTAAATGATGGAACATTCTAATTATCTAAAATAATAATAATAATTTTTAAGTTCTTTACAAGGAGCTGATCTGTAGAGTTCTAATATTTCACTTAAAACACCTTTTAAAAGGTTACGCGGTACAATTAAATCGAGTAAACCATGATTAAATAAAGACTCAGCTACTTGAAAACCATCAGGTATTTTCTGACGTAATGCTTGTTCAATTACTCTTTTCCCTGCAAATGCAATGTATGCTTTGGGTTCAGCAATGGTAATATCCCCTAACGTACCAAAACTTGCAGTAACTCCACCGGTTGTAGGATATGTTAGAATTGCTACATATAATAACCTTTTCCGCGCTTGATATATTTGTAACACAGAAGAAATCTTAGCCATTTGCATCAAACTCAGAGTCCCCTCTTGCATACGTGCTCCTCCAGAGGAACACACAATAATTAAAGGCATTGATTTTCTGATAGCATATTCAATAGGACGAGTAATTTTTTCACCTACTACAGAGCCCATACTACCTCCCATAAACTGAAAATCCATAACTCCAAGTGCAACAGGAGTTCCATTTGGTTTACCTATACCCGTTTGAATAGCATCAGTTAACCCTGTTCGTCTTTGGTAAAAATTAAGACGATTTTTATAAGAATCCTCATCATAAAATCTAAGAACATCTCGAGCAATCATGTTTTCATCCATGGAATGCCAAGTGCCGCGATCAATTAAAAGTTCGATTCTTTCCGTACTACTCATCTGCAGATGATACCCACATTCTTCACAAATACGTTTGTTTTGCCTCAAAAATCTAACGTAGAGTATGTTTTCACAATTGTCACATCGAATCCATAATCCTTTAGTCGTATCAAGTTTGAAATATTTTTTTTTTTTTTCTCTTTCACCAAAAACATATCCTTTAGTGGCCTTTTCAATAAAACCACCGACTAATCCACCAATTTTACGTTTTTCTTCAAACCAATCTCTTAAAGACATGAATTCTCCTTATTCTTTTGAAAAAAAAAACATATATTATTATTAATACTTTTAAAATTTTTGTATCATTTCTTCGACTAGAAGAATTAACGATATGAATTCAATGATTTAATTTATTTTTTATTATTAAAATGATACGATTGCCATTTATGCTTATTATTTATTTGTACAATAAATACAAGATGGAATAATTCGATACGTATACATGGTCATCGGATCAAAAGCTTGAATAGCAATTACCCACCCCAATCCTTCCTTAAATAATTGAGAGTATGATAGAACTTTATTTCAGTTATTCAATGTATTTTTATTTTTAGCAAAACAAGTAAAATAAGTTTGTAAAAAAAAAAAAAAAATAAATAAACAAATTAATCCTTCTCAAAAAAATTTATGCTCCAATAATAAAAATATTAGGAAAATTTTTAATATTCCTATTTGTTTTTAATATTCCTATTTGATGGGTCAGAAGGGATTTGAACCTTTGACTTCATGATTCGGAACCATGCGCTCTAATCCGCTGAGCTACAGACCCTACTGATACAGAATAAAATCTTAACCCCAAACTGCTGGATTTCTTGATTTCTTTGAAAACAAAAATATTCCTCTACTTTTGTTTCACCTCGACTTCCCCAAATGAGAAATTGAGGCGAAGTATAAATAGAGGAATAAACTGGTGAAATTAAATGAATTACAAAGTATCTATTGCCTCGAATTCAAATTTGATTTCTTTCCATACTTCACAAGCAGCAGCTGATTCAGGACTCCACTGACTAGCTTCACGAATAATTTCATTACCTTCACGAGCAAGATCACGTCCTTCATTACGAGCTTTTACACAAGCTTCTACAGCAACTCGGTTTGCTACTGCACCAGGTGCATTTCCCCAAGGATGTCCCAAGGTTCCCCCACCAAATTGTAATACAGAGTCATCTCCAAAGATTTCAGTCAGAGCGGGCATATGCCAAACGTGAATACCTCCCGAAGCAACAGGCAGAACACCGGGCATAGATACCCAATCTTGAGTGAAATAAACACCACGGCTTCGATCTTTCTCGATATAGTCGTCGCGAAGTATATCAACAAAACCTAAAGTTACATCGCGTTCTCCTTCAAGTTTACCTACTACAGTACCAGCGTGTACGTGATCTCCACCAGACATACGTAATGCTTTGGCTAATACACGGAAGTGCATACCATGAATTTTTTGTCTGTCAATAACTGCATGCATCGCGCGGTGAATGTGAAGAAGTAGACCATTGTCTCGACAATAATGAGCTAAACTAGTATTTGCGGTAAAACCTCCCGTCAAATAGTCATGCATAACAATAGGTACTCCCAATTCTCTAGCACAATGTGCTCTTTTAAGAAGTTCTTCATATGTACCTGCAGTAACATTCAAATAATGACCCTTAATTTCACCTGTTTCGGCTTGGGCTTTAAAAAGAGCTTCTGCTACAAATAAGAAACGATCTCTCCAACGCATAAATGGTTGAGAATTCACGTTTTCATCATCCTTAGTAAAATCAAGTCCACCACGGAGACATTCATAAACAGCTCTACCATAGTTTTTAGCAGATAAACCTAATTTTGGTTTAATAGTACATCCTAATAAAGGACGGCCATATTTGTTTGATTTGTCTCTTTCAACTTGGATACCATGGGGTGGACCTATAAAAGTTTTGGAATAAGCGGGGGGAATTCGCAAATCTTCTAAACGTAAAGCTCGTAAAGCTTTGAATCCAAATACATTACCCACAATGGAGGTGAATAAGTTAGTGACAGAACCTTCCTCAAAGAGATCCAAAGGATAAGCGACATAAGCAATAAATTGATTTTTCTCTCCAGCCACAGCTTCAATGTCATAGCATCGACCCTTATAACGATCAAGGCTGGTAAGTCCATCGGTCCAAACGGTAGTCCATGTACCAGTGGAAGATTCAGCAGCTACTGCGGCTCCTGCCTCTTCGGGTGGTACTCCAGGTTGGGGAGTCATTCGAAATGCTGCTAAAATATCGGTGTCTTTGGTCTTATACTGAGGAGTATAATAAGTTAATCTGTAATCCCTAACGCCAGCTTTGAATCCAACACTTGTTTTAGTCTCCGTTTGTGGTGACATAGGTCCCTCCCTACAATTCAATTAATAACTCTTGCAAGGATGAAGTCTGCTCGACAAATAAGATGTTTTATATAAAATTATTACAAAATAGAGAATCTTTCTTAGTATACTCGACTATTCTTAGGAATAGATATCTCTTCATAGTAAAACATTATCATTGTATATTGTTTTTGATATGTGATGCAACCTAGTTGCTCTAATATTAGTAAAAATTTTATCCACGTTCCCCTCAATTTCTATATTGATCCAAAACTTTTGATTTTCAAACTAATTGGTTAATTTATAAGAGTAAGAATTTATTTTTACTAAACTGGTATTACATATTTTGATGGAGGATTGGAGGATAAGAAGAGTAAAACCACCCTAATTAGCCTGATCAGTTTGGTTTAAAAATTAATCATATTATATAGAATTCATAAAATTATAAAAAAAAAAAAAACTTTTTAGTATTTCCACAATTCTATATTTAGAGTATGAACCAAATAAGAAGAGTATGAGCTAAAATATGAATAAACTTAATATGAATAAGTAAATTAAGATGGTAACTTTTATTCAGAATTAACCGATCAACTTGGAAAGAAATTTATCGGTACAATAAAACAATTCTTATATTATTAGAATTTTATGGAAATAAATCCTTTTGCTCTTGGAGTTTCTACACTTGTCGAAAAAAATGTGGGATATATCACTCAGATTATTGGCCCAGTCTTAGATGTAGCTTTTCCTCCAGGTAAGATGCCCAATATTTATAACTCTTCGATAATTAAAAGTAAAAATTCGGCTGGACAAGAAATGAATGTGACTTGTGAGGTACAACAATTATTAGGAAATAATAAAGTTAGAGCTGTAGCTATGAGTGCTACAGATGGGCTAACGCGCGAAATGAAAGTTGTTGACACAGGAGCTCCTCTGAGTGTTCCAGTTGGTGAAGTTACTCTTGGACGAATTTTTAATGTTCTTGGAGAACCTGTGGATAATCTGGGTTCTGTAGATGCTGGCACAACATTCCCTATTCATAGATCAGCTCCAGCTTTTGCACAGTTAGATACCAAATTATCCATTTTTGAAACGGGAATAAAAGTAGTAGATCTTTTAGCTCCTTACCGTCGTGGAGGAAAGATTGGATTATTTGGGGGAGCCGGGGTAGGAAAAACAGTACTAATCATGGAATTAATTAACAACATTGCTAAGGCTCATGGAGGTGTATCTGTATTCGGTGGAGTAGGAGAGCGTACTCGCGAAGGTAATGACCTTTACATGGAAATGAAAGAATCGAAGGTGATTAATGAGCAAAACATTTCAGAATCAAAAGTAGCTTTAGTATATGGTCAAATGAATGAACCACCAGGAGCTCGTATGAGAGTTGGTTTAACTGCTTTAACCATGGCTGAATATTTTCGGGATATTAATAAGCAAGACGTACTTTTATTTATTGACAATATTTTTCGTTTCGTCCAAGCAGGATCAGAAGTTTCTGCTTTATTAGGTAGAATGCCCTCCGCTGTGGGTTATCAGCCAACTCTTGGTACGGAAATGGGTTCCCTGCAAGAAAGAATCACTTCTACAAAAGAAGGATCTATAACCTCCATTCAGGCAGTTTATGTACCTGCAGACGATTTGACTGACCCTGCTCCTGCTACAACATTTGCACACCTAGATGCTACTACTGTGCTATCAAGAGGTTTAGCTGCCAAAGGTATTTATCCAGCTGTAGATCCCTCAGATTCAACTCCTACTATGCTTCAACCTTGGATTGTGGGCGAACAACACTATGAAACCGCACAGGAAGTTAAGCAAACTTTACAGCGTTATAAAGAGCTTCAAGACATTATAGCTATTCTTGGACTTGATGAATTATCAGAAGAGGATCGTTTAACCGTAGCAAGAGCACGAAAAATTGAACGTTTCTTATCACAACCTTTTTTTGTAGCAGAGGTGTTTACCGGTTCTCCAGGTAAATATGTTACTCTCGTAGAAACAATCAAAGGTTTTCAAATGATTCTTTCTGGAGAATTGGATAATCTTCCCGAACAAGCTTTTTATTTGGTAGGTGATATTAATGAAGCTACCACAAAGGCTGCAACCTCACAAGTGGAGAATTAACAAAAATGACCTTGAATCTTCGAGTAATGACTCCTAATCGAACTGTTTGGAATTCGGAAGTTCAAGAGATGATTCTATCTACCAATAGTGGTCAGATTGGTATATTGCCAAATCACGCCCCACTTCTTACAGCGTTGGATATAGGAATTACAAAAATACGTCTCAATGGACAATGGTCTACCATGGCATTAATGGGTGGTTTTGCTATGGTGGATAATAATCAGGTAACTATATTGGTAAATGAGGCAGAGGAAGCTGCAGGGATCGATCCTCAAGAAGCTAAAGAAACTTTTCGAATAGCTCAAACTAACCTTGCTCGGGCCGAGGGTAAGAAACAAGTTATTGAGGCTAATCTAGCGTTCAAAAGAGCTAAAGCACGGTTAGAAGCTATCGACGCTACGTTATCCTACGCTTCTAATTAGACCATCCTTTAGTAGCAAATAACAAAAAATTCCTGCACTTTTTTTATTATTTCTATTGTGTCTAACCCCTCCCTTCATCAATCAAGAAGTTATTAAAACTTATTAGATACTATTCATTTTTAAACGGAATCTAATAAGTTTTACCTACTATTGGATTTGAACCAATGACTCTCGCCGTATGAAAGCGATACTCTAACCACTGAGTTAAGTAGGTTATTATAATTGTAACTATTTGTGCACCCATAAGCAACAAAGTCGTGGCAATATTAAAATAAAACTCATTTAATTACTTTGTATTATAAGATATCAGTCTTGACAAAACTATTGAATAAAGTTATTTTAAGATAGAAAGGGCTATAGCTCAGCGGTAGAGCACCTCGTTTACACGTGCGCCAATGCTTATCAAAAAAAATTATCGATTCGTCCGATAAAAGAAAAAAGTCTTATTTAAATATATTTTTGTCTTACCCTCTCTATTATTTATTCGGGGGAACGGTAGCATGACAATGAACAAAAAATTTAAGTTAATTACTTAAATTTACAATTTAGTTGATATGGTAAAATCTGGGTGTATTAAACGCTAAAAAGCATGATGGGGACAATACGAGGACCCCGAGATATTCTATTTTATTTCGTTCCATGAACTTTAAGGTGTATGAAGTATCATATCTTTCTTTTGAACAGTAGAAACTCTTTTTGAGTGAATCCATGCTAAAACTTTCAGCGAACCTACGTCAACATGATAAATTTTTTTGAAAGACTTTGGGATTGCTTCGATAAATTTATTTAAGCATGCGGAGCCATCTTATTATTTCTTCAAAGAGAAAAGGATGACAGATTAACTAATTTTTTACTAGTTGTACGAAAGGAGCCCAATGCAAAAAAAATGCATGTTGGGTTCTTGAAACGGTTCAATTTATTATATTTCAAAATAATTGAACTGTTTAACCGAGAATGTCTACGGTTCGAATCCGTATAGCCCTAATATTTTTTATTAAATTACTCAGTTTGGTAATCAATCTTTAACAAGTAATTAATAACATTTTAACATCTGATATTTATATTTATATTAGATACTCTACTAATTCCTTAAATAGAAAATAATTGGATAAAGATAATGGCATAATCTTATCCATTTCTATCCCACAGGAGTATAATCATGTTCTTGATTTCCAAATATAATTATTTCTGGCTTTTTCTGCTATTAGCTAGCCTTATTCCCCCGGTAGCTTCTCCAATTTCCAGCTATTTAGCGCCCGTTAGTAAAGGACCAGAAAAGTTTACAAGCTATGAATCAGGTATAGAACCCATTGGGGACGCTTGGATACAATTCCAGATTCGTTATTATATGTTTGCTTCAGTTTTTGTTATTTCCGATGCCGAAACAGTTTCTCTTTATCCTTGGGCTATGTGTTTCAATGAATCGGGTGTACCTGCTTCTGCCGAAGCTTCAATTTTTGTGACGATTTCAATAGTTGGTTCAGTTTATGCATGGCGAAGAGGAGCATCAGAATGGTCTTAGTTTATAAATATTTTAGTTGTGAAAATGAAATAGAAATTTCTATAAAACCTGTGATAAATTTAATGGAATCCTCTTTACTTGATAAGACAACTTCAAATTCAATTGTTTTAACTACTTTCAATGATTTTTCAAATTGGGCCAGGCTTTCCAGTTTATGGCCACTCCTCTATGGTACTAGTTGTTGTTTCATTGAATCCGCTTCGTTAATTGGTTCACGATTTGATTCTGATCGTTATGGTTTGGTACCGAGATCTAGTCCCAGACAAGCTGACCTTGTAATAACGGCTGGCACTGTGACCATGAAAATGGCTCCCTCTCTGGTGAGATTGTACGAACAGATGCCTGAGCCAAAATATGTAATTGCTATGGGAGCCTGTACCATTACAGGAGGTATGTTTAGTACAGATTCTTATAGTACTGTTCGTGGAGTAGATAAACCAATTCCTGTAGATGTTTACTTACCAGGTTGTCCACCAAAACCCGAGGCTATTATAGATGCTATAGTGAAACTTCGTAAGAGGGTGGCTCAAGAAACATATGAATCTAATATTAGGCTTAAGCCAGGAAATAGATTTTTCACTTCAATTCATCAGTTTAGATTTGTATCTAATAATTTTAATGGGGAATATAGTAAACAATCACTTTGTCAGTTTACTAAAACTAAAATGTACTCTACTTTGGAAGTACCTTTTTATGAAACAACTGATGAATACAAAGGCTCAGTATCTTTTAAAGAATCAATGGATGAAGAAGGGGATTCATTAACGATAGACGAGCTATAGAGCAAAAATTGAAAACTCTAAAATTTAATATGTTAAACATTTCTGCAAGTATTTCTACGAATAATAAAATGCGGGGTCGATTATCCACTTGGCTAGCCAAGCATAAGTTAGCTCATAGACCTTTGGGTTTTGATTATCAAGGCGTGGAAACTCTACAAATCAAATCTAGAGATTGGCCTTCTGTAGCTGTTGCTCTATATGCTTATGGTTCTAATTATCCTCGTTCCCAGTGCGCCTATGATTTAGCTCCTGGTGGTGCTTTGGTTAGTGTGTATCATCTCACAAGAATACAAGATGATTTGGATCAACCTGAAGAATTATGTATAAAAGTTTTTGTTCCAAGAGAAGATCCTAAAATACCATCTGTTTTCTGGATCTGGAAAAGCGCGGATTTTCAGGAACGGGAATCATATGATATGTTGGGAATAACTTATGAAAATCATCCAAATCTTAAACGTATATTAATGCCCGATACTTGGATTGGTTGGCCTTTACGCAAAGATTATATTGTGCCTAATTCTTACGAGTTACAAGATTCTCTTCAAGTAGGAACAATAATAAAAAATTATTGCAGCCACTATTTTTGAATATTGAACAAATAATTTTTTTTTATTATTTTCAAAAATAATACTATTGGTTGGAAGGAAACACTTTTTCTTTGTCAATGGTACAACATAGTTATTTCCATTTACAAGAAGGAGAACCTCCTTCCCCCCCCCTTTTTTTATCTAACAAAATTATTTTTTTTTATCTGACAAAATTAATTTTCTAAGGTTAAACACTATAAATAGAAAAAGTATTTAGCTTATAATATTAATTATTATAATATTAAAATTACAATTATTTTTCTTATTTTAATAGCTTTATTACTTTGTTGAATTCTAAAGCCACCAGCATTGGAACTCAAAGTCTATTTGGTTGGAGTAGAATAAAGATGAATTTTTTGTAACTGGTTGAAAAGTGGAAAAAAATATGATGATATTTTATTGAATAATTTATAAATTATTCAATAAAATATCTATGTAATTATTTGGGAGTTTGCCAAGAACCAGATTTGAACTGGTGACACAAGGATTTTCAATCCTCTGCTCTACCAACTGAGCTATCCCGGCTAGTGGAGCAAAGGATCGAGAATATTTTGTTCAACTGAACAAAAAAACTAGATCCCTACTTACAAGTAAGAGCTAATTTTGAATTTGCTTTGGATATTAAAAATATTAATAAAATATTTGAAGTATTTGTATGGATACAGGAAAAAAAGCTCAACTCACTATGTTGGTAAAGCTATGAAGAGCCTAATAATATTACTACTTTTTTTTTATTATCAAGATCCATAGAGGGTTTAATAGAGGGTTTAAAGTACTCATTTAACCTAAAAAAACAAAGTAATATTACTACTTCGTGAATATCAATGTAGGATTCAAAGTCCTCATTTAGCTTAATAAAATATTATCACCACTTCTTGAGTATTTATGGAGGGTTCAAGGTCCTCATAAAATGAACATCATATTATATTAATATATAATAGATACTTAGTTATATGTCAAGATAAATACTAAATTTTAGTATGGGGGTAGAGGGACTCGAACCCTCACGGTCTATAAAGCCAACGAATTTTCTTTTTATTACGATTCGCACCGTTGCTGAGATCAGCACTAAAAAATGGACTCTACCTTTATCCTCGTCTGATCATCTACTAAAAAATTATCCGTTGTATTGTAATAACTATTGAATAATAAAAAAAATATTGATATAATTATTTAGTGATATAAAAATAATAAATAATTTTGCATTTTAATGGGCTCAATCAATCAATTGTTTACTCATTTCTTGGACCCACGACATAATTAAAGTTTTTAATATAAATCACACCCAATAGTATTTTTGAACTCCAATTATTTATTACATGAATATGATACAACATAGTACTAATCATAAGATAATTCAGTCATTAGGATGGCCCCCATCGAGTCTCTGCACCTATCCCCTGCCATTTTCTAAACAGGATTTGGCTCAGGATTGCCTACCCCTTCTACTAAGGTTTCCCCGAATTTGAAAGCTATCATTTAATAAGTTTCTAAACTAAAGCTCAATTAAATCAAGTCCGTAGCGTCTACCAATTTCGCCATACCCCCCCCCTTAAATTTTTTATTCTTGATTGGTAAAGATAAAATATCTTATATTTTTTTAATGCTATTCTTTTTAGTATAATCAAATATTATTATAGTATTCTTTCAGTTTTTACGCAATTTTTTTTTTATCCGCATGGAAAAAAAAATATAAGGTTTTTTTATTTCCTTCATCAATTTGAGATATTCCATTGGAATTATATAATTGTGATTATTATTTAGTTATGTTTAGATATGATTTGACATATTATTGTATTGCTAGGATTATTGGGTAGCCAATAATATAAGCTAATATAATTTAACATAATTATAGAAGGGCCTTTTTTTTTTGAGGAAGAAAAGAAAAACAAGTGATATTATTGCTCTTACTAATAAAACAGCCTGCTTAGCTCAGAGGTTAGAGCGTCGCACTTGTAATGCGACGGTCATCGGTTCGATTCCGATAGTAGGCTTCCCATTCTACCTCCCTACTTTCTCAAATATTTACAAAAATTAAAGAATTATAATAATTTATTTTTCTTACATTTGTGCGTTCACCAAGTTTATGTTAAGATACTTTAGATTATTAATAAGGGAATGATTGATTGAAGAATAAAAAATTATTTTTTTTTTAATAATTTGATTTGTAAATGGAAATTTTTCTTTTACTTTTTTTATTCTTTCCCCTCAATATCAAATATTTTTTTTATTATTGGTAAGAGTTTGTATTACCTCTTCTTTCACCAAATTTTTTTTTTGCAAAATAAATAAGGAGTTTTTATGTCCCGTTATCGAGGACCTCGTTTAAAAATAATACGTCGTCTAGGAGAATTACCAGGACTAACTCGTAAAACACCAAAGTTAAAACCTGATTATATTAATGAATCTACTCCTAATAAAAAAGTATCTCAATATTGTATTCGTTTGGAGGAAAAACAAAAATTGCGTTTTCATCATGGATTGACCGAGCAACAATTACTAAAATATGTTCGTATAGCTAGAAGAGCCAAAGGCTCAACGGGCCTTGTATTATTACAATTACTCGAAATGCGTCTAGATAATATTATATTCCGATTGGGTATGGCTCCCACCATTCCTGGAGCGAGACAATTAGTAAACCATAAACATATTTTGGTCAATAATCGTGCAATAAACGTACCAAGTTATCGTTGCAAACCAAAAGATATTATTACTACAAGGGATCAACCGGAATCCCGAGCTAGAATCACAAAAAATTATGAAATTTCTCATAAATGTAAAATACCAAATCATTTGACTCTCCATTCACTACAGAGTGTGGGATTGGTTAATAAAATAGTAGATCGTGAATCAATTGATTTGAATATTAATGAATTGCTAGTTGTGGAATATTATTCTCGTAAAGCTTGAGGAGAAGAAAGAAAAGAATAAATATGTAAATAAAAATAAAAAATAAAAAAAATATATATATATATTTTTATTTTTATCATAATAATTTCCATTATATTAATGGAATTTATGCATTAAACTTAAATCTATTTAAAAGTTCAATTTAGTATTTTTTTATATTTTTATGTATTCCATTACAAAATTAATATTCACTAAAGTATTATTATTATTATATGTTTTTTTTTCTCGTATTCTACACTATCCTCCCCCATAGGAGAAGTAAAAAAAAATTAATTTTGTTTTGTCATAATTAAAAAAATTAATTAGGTAAAAATTATCACGAATAATAATTATTATTATTATGCAGATTAATTAAGCGGGGAGGATAATTTTGGTAATAATTTAAAGTTAATCAAATATATCTTGATTTGAAATGTAGATACATTGGAGAGAGAGGGATTCGAACCCTCGGTAAGCAAGAGCTTACATAGCATTTCCAATGCTACGCTTTAAACCACTCGGCCATCTTTCCCGCAACATATCTTCATTCTATTACACATTTTTAATAAATAGCAATATATTTGTAGTAGTTATTAATAGCAAAGTAAAATTAGTTGTGGATTCCATTGAACAAAGTAAAAAAAAAAAATTTTTGGGAGTAACTTGAAATAACTAATAAAAAATAATGAATAATTTTTTTTTTTTTTACATTTTTTACTTTTTCTATTCACTCCCAAAAATATCAATAATGACTTGATAACTTTTAATGATTTTACTTTATTTGAAAATAATACTTATAAAGCTGAGGTTAGGATTAACAAAAAAATTAAATTGGAAAAACTAATAATTCGTTTATTCGTTATATATATTATCAATGGTTTTATCAACTGTTTAATCAATCTTATACTTAATTTAATAATTGTTCATTATTAAATAATTGTAATGAGTTGGATTACCGGAATAGTAAAAACAAGAATAATTTTTTGTGATAAAAGGATCGGATATAAGTGTTTTTACATACTTTCGATTTGGAAGAATAAAAAAATCACGGTATAAATTATCAAAAAATTCTTTTTATTTTTTTGTAAATTCCCAAATAGAGTAATAATAAAAATTTCATGAAAAAAAAAATTAGAAATAATTATGCCTAGATCTCAAAGAAACGATAATTTTATTGATAAAACTTTTACACTCGTAGCAGATACTTCATTACAAGTAATTCCAACTACTCAGGGGGAAAAAAAAGCATTTACTTATTACAGAGATGGTGTGATTTGATTTTGATCCAGTGAATACTCATTGTAAAGAAAAACATGATAATATTTTATTACATGAAACTTACGTTTGGTGAAGGTGGTTTTCACAAAAATTAAATAATTCCTTCTGCCGTGTATCCTCGGTTGATGCAACCTAAGATGCTTTAATTTATCCTAAATTATGGTATTGAGCGAGAGGTTGAACCTGTAAAAAAAAAAAAAGAATAAACTTTTATAGTAAAAGTCTATTCGTTTATAGAAACGCGTAAGGGGAAAAGCACTACGTGTAGGAATCGACAACACAAAGGCTTCGTTATAATTCATATTTATTATCCTTTTACTAACAGCTAATAACAAATATATATGGTTGGGACAACAAACTTCCATCTCGTTTGTATTTTGGATACCCATATAACCATCGGAGATTGTCGAGGTAGCAAATCCCTAGGAAATACCAAGCGTTGAGAACAAAGAAATTGTTAAAGTTTTTTTCTATCACCAGTGATAGGGAATAATCTTAGCAAGAAGGATGGCTAGATATTAATTAATAATACACTAGTCCCTGACAGTTTATGATTTTGGATAAGAATCTCTACAATTTTTAGAAATTGTTTCCTTTATTATACACTACGCAGGACAAGCCGTATGAGGTGAAAATCCCACGTACGGTTTTGAAGCGGAGCTCATTTTCGTTTAATGAACAACCGTAACGAATGTCGGCTCAATCTGAAGGAGAATATGCGGAAGCCTCACAAAATTATTATGAAGCCATGCGTCTAGAAATTGACCCTTATGATCGAAGTTATATACTACATAACATAGGCCTTATTCATACAAGTAATGGAGAACATGCAAGGGCTTTAGAATATTATTTTCAGGCATTGGAAAGAAATCCATGCTTGCCACAAGCTTTTAATAATATGGCTGTGATCTGTCATTACGTGCGACTATCAATAGTATAGAATTCACTAGTTTAGAACAACTACAAATAAATAAAGGTTTTCTACATATTTACCATTAAGTAATGGTTTTTATTAGCTGTAGATTAATAAACTTGTTCATTCATGGGAGCCTGTACGTGACAAAACAAGTAAAACCTATATACTCCATGGATAAGAAATTTTCATTAATTAAAAAAAGAAGCACCGTAAGGATCAATTATTGAAAGCTCGGGCTGATACGGTATAATCTGTTCACTCATACAGAATTAACTTGTGTAATAGGGTTGATCCAATGAGCTATTGAACAGCGGTGTAGCATCAAATCCTAAAGGAATTAAATACTTATTGATAATAAAAATTGTATTATTATCATTTAAGTATTTTTTATAGATTCTATATATTAAGTAGGATAGTTACCAATTGGATAAAATTACATTTGTACAAAATAGAAATTTGTACTCTGGGACCTTATCCTTTTTATTGGTAGGAGAAAAGATAAAATTTGATTCCTTATTTAAGGCTCAAATTAAAACTCATTTCATTAATTGAATTTAGTCTTTGCGTTACCATAAATTATGGAAACATTTTATTATTTGCAAAAATTTGTTTGAATTTTTACTTATACATTAATGCACATAATAAAGGATGGAATTTATTTAATAGAGCCGTATGAGGTAGGAAACCCTCAAGTACGGTTCTCAGGGAAGAAACTTTATTGGAATTACCTATCCCGACCGAGGAGAACAAGCCATTCAACAAGGAGATTTTGAAACTTCTGAAGCTTGGTTCGGTAAAGCTGCCGATCATTGGAAACAAGCTGTATTACTGGCTCCAGGCAATTATATTGAAGCACAGAATTGGTTAAAAATTACGGGACGTCTTAAAAATTAGTTATGTAAAATTCTAACCAATCCTTAAAAATCTTCTGTATGTATAATTTGAATAAGAAATAAAATAAATTGGTAATAAGTGTTATTCTATTCAGTTAAATTATATTCTATCATATTACAGAGACTAATCGGGTCAACAAGCATCCATAAAAAAGTTATGGATGCTTATTAAATAAGCAGCAGATATTTGTTCAAATCAAATTAAAAAAATATATATATATATAGGAAGGGTATATCCGGGTTGGAACACAACCAAATTAACCAAATTATATTTTTAATTATTGCATTAATAACTAAGTATACTGAGTGTATAACTTATATATATATAATAAATATGTGTGTCATCCTATCTACCATAATATTATGATAAATGTCTACATGATAAATGTGTTACGTACCTTATATTCATGGTGTATGGGTTAGAAACGAACCGTTTCAAAGGAAAACGGTCCATTAAGCACCTTTGATATGTGTAACAATAATTTTGAATACCTGCCCCCAGTAACTTCTGTGTAATAGTTGCTCTAGTTACGAACTGGGAAAGGGAAAAAAGGTTGGAAGATTTATAGCTCTCAGAAGTTTACTAATGAATCTTGGCGGGTTTTTTTTTTCTATGCCTTGTCTGGAAAGAGGAGAACCTCGATGACTATTCGTTCACCAGAACCAGAAGTCAAGATTGCGGTAGAAAGGGATCCCGTAAAAACTTCTTTCGAAAAATGGGCTCAACCCGGACATTTCTCCAGGACTCTAGCGAAGGGTCCTAGTACTACCACTTGGATCTGGAACTTACATGCTGATGCTCATGATTTTGACAGCCATACAAATGATTTGGAAGATATTTCTCGCAAAGTATTTAGTGCTCATTTCGGTCAACTAGCCATTATTTTTATTTGGCTAAGTGGTATGTATTTCCACGGGGCTCGTTTTTCCAATTATGAAGCATGGCTTAGTGATCCTACTCACGTTAAACCCAGCGCTCAAGTTGTTTGGCCAATAGTAGGTCAGGAAATTCTCAATGGAGATGTAGGTGGGGGTTTTCAGGGAATACAAATAACTTCTGGCTTTTTTCAAATTTGGCGAGCCTCCGGAATAACTAGTGAATTACAACTTTACTCCACCGCAATTGGTGGATTGATTTTTGCAGCGCTAATGCTTTTTGCCGGTTGGTTTCATTACCACAAAGCTGCTCCCAAATTAACTTGGTTCCAAGATGTGGAATCCATGCTAAATCATCATCTAGCAGGACTATTAGGATTAGGTTCTTTATCGTGGGCAGGACACCAAGTACACGTTTCTTTACCTATTAACCAACTTCTGGATGCTGGAGTAGATGCTAAAGAAATACCTCTTCCTCATGAATTTATTCTGAATCGTGATTTTATGACTCAACTTTATCCAAGTTTTGCTAAAGGATTAACTCCATTCTTTACTTTGAATTGGTCAGAATATTCAGATTTCTCAACTTTTCGTGGAGGACTCAATCCAGTAACAGGAGGTTTATGGCTAACCGATACAGTCCATCACCATTTAGCTATTGCAGTTCTTTTCTTAATAGCTGGACATATGTATAGAACCAATTGGGGCATTGGTCATAGCCTGAAAGAAATTTTAGAAGCTCATAAAGGTCCATTTACGGGTGAGGGTCACAAAGGTCTTTATGAAATTTTTACCACCTCATGGCATGCCCAATTAGCTCTTAACTTAGCTATGCTAGGTTCTTTAACAATCATAGTGGCTCACCATATGTATTCGATGCCTCCTTATCCATACTTAGCTACTGACTATGGTACCCAACTCTCTTTGTTTACACATCATATGTGGATCGGTGGATTTCTCGTAGTCGGAGCTGCTGCACATGCAGCCATTTTTATGGTAAGGGACTACGATCCAACCACTCAATACAATAATTTATTGGATCGTGTTCTTCGACACCGTGATGCAATAATATCACATCTTAACTGGGCATGTATTTTCTTAGGTTTCCATAGCTTTGGCTTGTACATCCATAATGATACTATGAGTGCTTTGGGACGTCCCCAAGACATGTTTTCGGATACTGCTATACAATTACAACCTGTATTTGCCCAATGGGTGCAGAATACTCATGCTGTAGCACCTTTTTCCACAGCTCCTAATGCGGCGGCAAGTACCAGTTTAACCTGGGGAGGTATCGACTTAGTAGCAGTAGGTGGCAAAGTAGCTTTATTACCAATTCCGCTAGGAACCGCAGACTTTTTAGTACACCACATTCATGCTTTTACTATCCACGTAACTGTCTTAATATTACTCAAAGGTGTTTTATTCGCTCGCAGTTCTCGGTTGATACCCGATAAAGCTAATCTTGGTTTTCGTTTCCCTTGCGATGGACCCGGAAGAGGAGGTACATGTCAAGTATCTGCTTGGGATCATGTTTTCTTAGGGTTATTTTGGATGTACAATGCAATTTCTGTAGTAATATTTCATTTTAGCTGGAAAATGCAATCTGATGTTTGGGGTAGTGTAAGCGACCAAAAAATAGTAACTCATATTACAGGAGGAAATTTTGCACAAAGTTCAATTACCATCAACGGATGGCTCCGTGACTTTTTATGGGCACAAGCTTCCCAAGTAATCCAATCTTATGGTTCCTCGTTATCTGCATATGGTCTCCTATTCCTGGGCGCTCACTTTGTTTGGGCTTTTAGTTTAATGTTCCTATTTAGTGGTCGTGGGTACTGGCAAGAACTTATCGAATCTATAGTTTGGGCTCACAACAAATTAAAAGTTGCTCCTGCTATCCAGCCTAGGGCTTTGAGTATTGTACAAGGTCGTGCTGTAGGAGTAGCTCATTACCTTCTGGGTGGAATTGCCACAACATGGGCATTCTTCCTAGCAAGAATTATTGCAGTAGGATAATGGCTAGGAGGATTTGAAAAGCATTATGGCATCCAGATTTCCAAGGTTTAGCCAGGGCCTATCTCAAGACCCAACTACTCGTCGTATTTGGTTTGGTATTGCTACCGCACATGACTTCGAAAGCCATGATAATATTACTGAAGAACGTCTCTACCAGAAGATTTTTGCTTCTCACTTTGGTCAGTTAGCCATAATCTTTTTATGGACTTCCGGTAATTTATTTCACGTAGCTTGGCAAGGTAATTTTGAAGCATGGATACAAGATCCTTTGCATGTAAGACCTATTGCTCATGCAATATGGGATCCCCATTTTGGTCAACCAGCTATAGAAGCGTTTACTCGAGGAGGGGCCTCTGGTCCAGTTAATATTGCTTATTCCGGTGTTTATCAATGGTGGTACACAATCGGATTGCGTACCAATCAAGATCTTTATACTGGAGCTCTTTTTTTACTAATTCTTTCCGCTATTTTTCTAATAGCAGGTTGGTTGCATTTACAACCTAAGTGGAAACCAAGTGTTTCATGGTTCAAAAATGCTGAATCTCGTCTTAATCATCATTTGTCGGGACTTTTTGGAGTAAGCTCTTTGGCTTGGACAGGGCATTTGGTTCATGTTGCTATTCCTGAATCAAGGGGTGAACACGTAAGATGGGATAATCTACTAACTGCATTACCACATCCCCAGGGTCTAGGACCTTTTTTTGCGGGTCAGTGGAGTGTTTATGCCCAAAACGCTGATTCAAGTAGTCACTTATTTGGTACTTCTCAAGGATCAGGTACTGCTATTTTAACTTTTCTTGGAGGATTTCACCCACAGACCCAAAGTTTATGGCTGACTGATATTGCTCATCATCACTTAGCAATTGCAGTTGTTTTTATCATTGCTGGTCATATGTATAGAACTAACTTTGGAATTGGGCATAGTATGAAGGAAATCCTAGAAGCACATACTCCTCCAGGGGGCCGATTAGGACGTGGTCACAAAGGCCTTTATGATACAATTAATAATTCTCTTCACTTTCAATTGGGTCTTGCTTTAGCTTCTCTAGGAGTTACAACTTCTTTGGTAGCTCAACACATGTATTCTTTACCTGCTTATGCATTTATAGCACAAGACTTTACTACTCAAGCTGCATTATATACTCATCATCAATACATTGCTGGGTTTATTATGACAGGTGCATTTGCTCATGGAGCTATCTTTCTTATCAGGGATTATAACCCAGAACAAAATGAAGGTAATGTATTGGCAAGAATGTTGGAACACAAAGAAGCAATCATATCTCATTTAAGTTGGGCTAGTTTATTTCTAGGGTTTCACACCTTAGGACTCTATGTGCATAATGATGTTATGCTTGCTTTTGGTACTCCAGAAAAACAAATCTTGATTGAACCTGTATTTGCTCAATGGATCCAATCCGCTCATGGCAAGGCTTTATATGGTTTTGATGTACTCTTATCTTCAACAAATAGTCCAGCTTTTAATGCTGGTCAAAGCTTATGGTTACCCGGTTGGTTAGATACTATCAATAATAATGGTAATTCACTTTTTTTAACTATAGGTCCTGGAGATTTTTTGGTTCATCATGCCATTGCTTTGGGTTTGCACACTACCACATTAATTCTAGTAAAAGGTGCTTTAGACGCACGTGGCTCCAAGTTAATGCCAGATAAAAAAGAATTTGGTTATAGTTTTCCTTGTGATGGTCCGGGACGAGGTGGTACCTGTGATATTTCAGCCTGGGATGCTTTCTATTTGGCAGTCTTTTGGATGTTAAATACTATTGGATGGGTCACATTTTATTGGCATTGGAAACATATAACCTTATGGCAAGGAAATGTAGCTCAATTTAATGAGTCTTCCACTTATTTAATGGGATGGTTAAGAGATTACCTGTGGTTAAACTCTTCACAACTTATCAATGGATATAATCCTTTTGGTATGAACAGTTTATCCGTCTGGGCATGGATGTTTTTATTTGGACATCTCGTATGGGCCATTGGATTTATGTTTCTCATATCTTGGCGTGGATATTGGCAAGAACTCATTGAAACTCTAGCGTGGGCTCATGAGCGTACACCTCTAGCTAATTTAGTGCGTTGGAAAGATAAACCGGTAGCTCTTTCCATTGTTCAAGCAAGATTAGTTGGATTAGCTCATTTTTCCGTAGGTTATATTTTTACTTATGCGGCTTTCCTAATTGCTTCTACATCAGGCAAATTTGGCTAATCATCTTTATTGAGATGAATCTCATTGGGTGGAGCCAACCTTTGCTTCTAATAGGGGCTTTTATTTAACGAGTGGGGGATGGAATAACGGGAATAATTACAATAAAAAATCTGAGCAAAAAAGTATTTCATTACATTTTTTTTAATTACAAAAGGAATTTCATCCATTAGTTAAACTATTATTATGGCAAAAAAGAGTCTTATCCAGAAGGAAAAAAAAAGGCAGGAATTAACACAAAAATACCATTCTATTCGTCTTTATTTGAAGAAAAAAATGAGCGAAGCTTCATTATTAGATGAAAAATGGAAAATCTCTGAAAAATTACAATCTTTACCACGTAATAGTGCACCAACACGTCTTCATCGTCGTTGTTTATTGACCGGAAGATCCAGAGCCCACTATCGAGATTTTGGTTTATCCAGGCATGTACTTCGTGAGATGGCCCATGCATGTTTGTTACCTGGGGTAATAAAATCCAGTTGGTGATAAAATTATTCAAAAATTTTGGTTGTATACATTTGGTAATCCCCCAACAAGTTGGGGGATTCTCTATTAATTTGAGAAATATTACTTGTTTGGTAAATGCACTTTATACTATTATTCTATTAAACATTTATGAATTGAACGCGGAGTAGAGCAGCTTGGTAGCTCGCGAGGCTCATAACCTTGAAGTCACGGGTTCAAATCCCGTCTCCGCCAAGTACTCAAAAATTGAGTTCTTCATAATTTATTAATCTTCACAAAGTTTTTTTGGAAACTACGTTGGAAAACAAACCTAATATTATGCCAAATCTTATATTCCATTTTTTTTAGGATGGGCGGATAGTGGGAATCGAACCCGCATCTTCTCCTTGGCAAGGAGGAATTTTACCATTAAACCATACCCGCAACTAAAAATTACTTATTTTTTATTATATACACATAGATTCACTTATGTATAGCCAACTTTTTTTATGAATTGTACAAAGTCAAATCACTCATCTTAGTTTTTGCAGATTATAAAAGATCAATAATTAAACAAACCTTCCCCCCCCCCCCTGGAACACATTTTTTGTGCCTCAGTACATGTTTTAAATACCTCAATTCAACCAAGGGAGGGAATATTCCGATTTTAAAATTATTAAAAACTTAAGATATGAGAGAATTAAGGATACCTACTAGGAAAACTAATCCAATCCATAATGAAGCACCTGAAAATACAACATTTCTGCTACTTGACCAACCATCAGGAGAGGCAAGCACAACGGGCACACCGATTACTAGAAGAAATGGAATTGCAATTGATGCAAACACAGCTAACTGAAAAGCAATAGTCATGGTTGTGATTTCCCGAACCTTTAACAATATAGAATAGATTGTACCGTCTGATCCCTATACAACATAAGTCTTGGTAACTGGTCAAATGCATTATCAAAAAATGATCTGATTTGATTATACTTGTAATTTATACTTGTAATAAAGCTTTGTTAATTTCTTTCACTTCCTCTCAAAAAATATTTGAATTCCTTCCAACCAAAAGTATAATTTTTTTGCATTTCTTTCCCAGCCAAATATTATATTTTTTGCATAGCAATTTTATTCACTATTATTAATTAATATGTATTAAAAGGTATTGCAAGTATTACTTGAAAAAAGTAACTTATAATTAATTAGTTTTTAGGAGAGATGGCCGAGTGGTTTATAGCCCTGGTCTTGAAAACCGGTATAGTATTTTTCAATACTATCGAGGGTTCGAATCCCTCTCTCTCCTTTTATCCCTTCTTCATCATCTCCTAAAAAATAATTCCAGGAAATATAATAGTTTATAAAATATATATATTATTAGCTCGGCTTTCTGCAGCCGAGCCTTCATCATTGGGAACTTACAAATAATTGGGAACTTACAAATAATTTTTTTTTTAAGTTTTTACTTGTCTTACAGAAGTTATAATTAATTTTGGCTCTTACATCTTCATTATTAAATCATTCCCTTAATTAAGGGGTGTCGTGGAAAGAACAGGTTCAAAATCACGGTCAATTCCTTTTTCAAATCCAGCTGCAGCTGCACGGGCTCTTCCTGCGTGCCATAGGTGACCTACAAAAAAGAAAAATCCTGAAACGAAATGGGAAGTGGCTAACCAACTTCGGGGAGAAACATAGTTTACTGCATTAATCTCGGTAGCTACCCCACCCACAGAGTTCAAAGAACCCAGAGGAGCATGAGTCATATACTCTGCCGATCGTCGTTCCTGCCAAGGCTGTATATCTTTCTTCAACTTACTAAGATCCAAGCCATTAGGACCTCTTAGGGGTTCTAACCATGGAGCACGAAGATCCCAGAAGCGCATTGTTTCTCCTCCAAAAATAATTTCTCCGGTAGGAGAACGCATAAGATATTTACCCAAACCAGTGGGTCCTTGGGCAGAACCCACGTTAGCCCCAAGCCTTTGGTCCCTTACTAAAAAAGTAAAAGCTTGAGCTTGAGATGCTTCCGGACCGGTAGGACCATAAAATTCGCTAGGATAAGCTGTGTTGTTGAACCAAGCAAAACAACAAGCAATAAAACCAAAGATGGAAAGAGCTCCTAGACTGTAGGACAAATAAGCTTCTCCAGACCATACAAAAGCGCGACGAGCCCATGCAAAAGGTTTGGTTGAGATGTGCCAAATTCCACCAAAGATACAAATGGAACCTAACCAGACATGTCCCCCAATTATATCTTCTAGATTGTCCACACTAACTATCCATCCCTCTCCACCAAAAGGTGATTTTAGTAAATAACCAAATACAACACTTGGATTAAGAGTAAGATTTGTAATTTTTCTTACATCTCCTCCACCGGGAGCCCATGTATCGTATACACCTCCAAAATACAAAGCTTTGAGCACTGAAAGAAAAGCACCAGCACCTAACAAAATTAAATGAATACCTAAAATTGTAGTCATTTTGTTCTTATCTTTCCATGCATAACCAAAAAATGGAAAAGACTCTTCCAAAGTTTCGGGTCCAATAATAGCATGGTAGATACCTCCAAAACCTAAAACTGCGGAAGATATTAAGTGGAGTACTCCAGATACGAAGTATGGAAAAATATCTACAACTTCTCCACCAGGACCTACTCCCCATCCTAAAGTAGCTAGATGGGGAAGTAGAATCAATCCCTGTTCATACATAGGCTTTTCTGGAACAAAATGAGCTACTTCAAATAAGTTCATCGCTCCAGCCCAAAACACAATTAATCCGCCATGAGCTACATGAGCACCAAGTAATTTACCAGATAAGTTGATAAGTCTAGCATTGCCAGCCCACCAAGCAAAGCCAGTGGTTTCTTGATCACGACCACCCAGGGCTAAAGTTCCATTAAAGAGCGTTTCCACGGGGTAGAACCTCCTCGGGGAATACAAGATTTTCATGAGGCTGATCCTGAGCTGCCATCCAAGCACGAATACCTTCGTTCAAAAGAATATTTTTAGTATAAAAAGTTTCAAATTCTGGATCTTCTGCTGCACGGATCTCCTGGGAAACAAAGTCATATGCCCGTAAATTCAAGGCTAGACCTACTACTCCAATAGCACTCATCCATAATCCAGTTACTGGTACGAAGAGCATGAAGAAATGTAACCAACGTTTGTTGGAAAAAGCAACACCGAAGATTTGGGACCAGAAGCGATTAGCGGTAACCATGGAATAAGTTTCTTCAGATTGTGTTGGGTTAAAAGCACGGAATGTGTTTGCACCATCACCATCTTCAAATATTGTATTTTCAACAGTAGCACCGTGGATGGCGCATAAAAGAGCAGCACCCAATACTCCAGCAACTCCCATCATATGAAATGGGTTTAAAGTCCAATTATGAAAACCTTGGAAGAACAGGATGAATCGAAATATAGCTGCTACACCAAAGCTAGGTGCGAAGAACCAACCAGATTGACCTAATGGGTAAATTAAAAATACGGAAACAAAAACAGCAATTGGAGCAGAAAATGCAATTGCGTTATAAGGACGCAATTGTACAGATCGAGCGAGCTCGAATTGGCGCAACATAAAACCGATTGAAGCAAAAGCACCGTGGAGAGCCACAAAGGTCCATAGACCACCTAATTGACACCAACGAGTAAAATCTCCTTGTGCTTCAGGACCCCAGAGTAGCAGCAAAGAATGTGATAAACTATTAGCAGGAGTTGAAACTGCAGCGGTTAAAAAGTTACAACCTTCTAAATAAGAACTAGCTAATCCATGGGTATACCATGAGGTTACAAAAGTTGTACCCGTAAACCATCCACCTAGTGAAAAGTAGGCGCAGGGGAATAAAAGTAAACCGGACCAACCCACGGATACGAAACGGTCTCTCCTTAACCAGTCATCCATGCTATCAAATAAACCTTTAGGTTCTTCAGAAGATTTTCCGATGGCTATAGTCGTAGTAATTCTCCCATTCAACTACTTTAACTAAATCTAAGCACCTCATCCTACCAAGGAATCATTTTAAAATACAAAATTTGATTATATTTTTCCTTCTTTGCCCCTTATTTCAAAAATTATTTATTTAAGTAGAATACTTAGATATTTCTATATAGTTTCTTCCCTGGTTCAAAGCAATTACTAATAATATCCTTGCCTAGTTACGGAACAGATTCATTAAAATTTTCATAAGGTAGGTAAACTTTTCTTTTCTTATCAGTGCTTCTCACGAGAAATTAAAATATTACTACTTTGACTCAATATTGATTATTCTAATCGAATCTTTAAGATCCTTTCCAATAATTAGGAGTAGTTTTTATTATCCCTACTTCATTCAAGTAAATAATTATACATTTTCATTATTGTGAAGGAAAAAAAAAATATATATATATTCCGAAAAAAAAAGGTTTCCAACTAATAGTGTAGTGGGAGTATACATAAAAAATGTTTAATTTTATTGACTTATCCAATTAAAAATTATTCATTATTTTTTATTTTAAGCTCACCTTTATTTTTACTTGAGCGACATTGAAAATAATAATTATTATATTTAGTATAATATTCATCAAATGCTTGTCCACTCCAAGCCACAAATTATTATATTATGAAATGAAAGTATAAAATATTGGATAATTCCTAAGAATTTACATCTATAATTTTCAGTAAACTTCAATATCTTCAATATTAGGATAGCCTACTAATCTAGAATATAATAAGTCAAGTTTACTATTTTTTTGTTGAATCAATTACTCCTTAAATTACTCCTTAATTACCTTATACACTTGAATTGACTAAAGGAATGAATACAGGAAAAAAAAAAATTAAAAAATTTGTATAATTTAGAAGATTATATTATTGAATAATATACAAATATTAACTAATTAATTTATTTTAAAGAATTGAAAAAAAAAAAAAAAAAATTTCCTCTCAGTGATATAGCCCAACAAATTACTTTATTATTTTACAATTAAATTTGGCATAGTAATTATTGTTTTGCTTAAAACCTTGAAAACAATACCATGTAAAAGTAGATTTTTTTTGCTTGCAATCTATTCCCACTCCATTATCCAATAGTATACCCCTGTTACAACAATATGTAAGATAAAGTTTATTTCTATTCTTTGCATTGTTACATGACTCAACTTTCCTCTCGACCGATCTGTCTTATATAACTGATCATGCTAAAACGAATATTAATTACCTTTACATTTTTAAAATTATTCTTTTATAATTTACTCAATTGAAGTTACTTAGTTTAATAGAGATAAAATAAAGGTACTTTTTTATAGTATTAGGTACAACTATTTCTTTCCCATTTGCTCTTACAAATTTTTTGGAAACGAATATTTTTAAAATTATTAAAAAAAAAAATAATAACATTTAGTATAACCAAAATTTACTATTCTCACTGGATTTCCTTATTATTATAAAATAGTTCAATAGGATAATAATGGATTTTTGATATAAATTATTCGTTGTGGATGCTTTTGCGAAAGCATCTCCTACTAAAAAAATGAATTTTACCCAAAGTATCCTTTTTGCATTTCATTATAAAAAGATTTGAAGGTAATCACATTCGATAAATTTTTTTGAAAACAAGTAATAATTTTATTTATTGTAGATTCTTACAAATAAATTCTTACTTCTTTTGCAATTACTCTCTATGCAGTTTCAGCTTTTTATTGGCACTCCAAGTATTGCTACCCATAATAATTTTTTATTTATATGCATAGTATGCCCCTCGCCTGCAACAGCCAGGAATAATAGAAGTGTATTGGTGCTTTCTTTAGTAATTATAAAATAATTATATATGTTACTACCTATTTTTTGCCTAATAAATCTAAAAAATAACTTTTTTTTTTTTATGGGCTAAACAATTATATGTCGGGAAGTTATATACTAAACTACAAAGTTAAACCACAAAAAAAAAAAAAGGATGGGAGGTTGTCAGGATATTTTTGAAGAGGATGTTAAAAAAGTATTTACAAGATTGTGGATAGTTTAGCATTCCTATAATGTAGAATAATTTGTAGTTGTAAACCCTTGGTTTTACATAACTAAAATAACTTATTACTCCAGATATTTGTAAGAAACACGTTGAAGTAATATAAGTTTTGTATAGTTATGAGGATAAGGTTAAATCAGAATCTGAATCGTTGAAAATCAAACATATTAAAATTAATGAAAGTATTTAATAAAATTTATATATATATAAGTAATATAAGTATAAGGAACAAGTATGACTTAAAGGAATCAAAAATGAATTAATTTTGAGAATAATAAGACTAGTAATTTAATAAATTACTAGATGGAGGGAAAAAACTATTGACAGTGAATAATAATTTGAGTATCATAGGAATGAGGGTCAACAAGCTGCCCCCATCGTTTAGTGGCCTAGGACACCTCTCTTTCAAGGAGGCAACGGGGATTCGAATTCCCCTGGGGGTACATCGAGTAAAAAATCTTAGGTAATCAATAAATATTTTTTAAATACTTTTACATTGGTTTTGGTTAAAATTTGAAATTGATCTTATTAAATTAAAGAAGAAAAGAAAAATTTTTTTCTTTTATATCCGGGTCGATGCTCGAGTGGTTAATGGGGACGGACTGTAAATCCGCTGGCAATGCCTACGCTGGTTCAAATCCAGCTCGACCCAATAACAATCTTACTAATAAAAATAGTACATAAAGTTTTTGGTTCGAATACTTAGCTTAAAAAAAATGACTATATACTCTGTAAATTTACTAAATACTCCGTTTTGTGAAGTAAAAGTTGTTGCAACAATAAATAAAGAGGAAAGCCAATCTTATCCTTATCCATTGATTAATAATACCATTAGTTAGGAAAAAATAGACTTTTCAATCAGATGGGGTAAATGCAAATAAAAAAATAATTGATTCCACGTATAAGTTTTTTGTGGATCGACATAATAATTAAACTATATTTGGTGGGATTGTAGTTCAATCGGTTAGAGCACCGCCCTGTCAAGACGGAAGTTGCGGGTTCGAGCCCCGTCAATCCCGATTTATTAAATTGATTCAATTTATGGTTTGCTCGGATGAAAAAACTGGAATAAACTTCATTGTTTAACAAAACTTCAATATTTATAGTATATTTTTGCACCAAGTTTTTTTTCTATAAGCATTGGAAAAGTAAAATGAATAGGCTTGGATTGTAAAAAAATAAATAGAATTTTTTTATAGTGGGGTCTCCTTTCAAAAAAAAAAAATATACACAAAATTACTGGGTTAATTTATTATTAATTCTACGTTTCTCAATAAATTAAAAATAAAAAAGAATCTAATTTTTTTATCATCTTCCTTTTGATAGTACCAATAAAGTTTCAATCTCATTTTTGAAAAGCCATCGATTTTTCAACAACAATTTTATTATATGATTTAATAATATTTTGTTGCAATGAAATGAATTCAATAAATATTGATGACTCTCAAACATAGTACTATGGACTGAAGAATAACTAGATAATGAACTATTTACTTCAAGCCATCTCTGATGATTATTCAAAAAATTCAAGTGAACATTTTTTTCTTGTGAGTACTCCATCAACCAAGGTTGATATGAATACACAGCAGCAAATAAATGTGGATGTTTCAATTGGACACCAATTCGTTCAGTACTTTTAAAAGTTTCAATATTTTGTTTGTCCGCAAAAGTGAATTGCTTCAATCCACTTATATATAAATTACTTATAGAGTCTCGACTGTATCCGCGACGAACAAAATTTTGTTTTATATTCTGAATTGATTGAGATTTTACCTGCTCCCTTTCTGTTCCGTAAGTAACATAGAATCTTCTCAGCATTTCTTCATCTACAAATAATTGTTGATATGGAAATGCCAGATGATTATTTTTGGATAATAAACCTGTGGGATCCCAAACGAATCGTTTCCCCAGGAATAACACTGGTTTATTAGATATTCGATATTCTATTGGATATTGTAAAGATGAAAAGATTCCTAATGTTTCAAAATGCTCTTTTAATAACATAGTTTCTAATTGACACTCTAGTTCTTGCAAGCTTGTTCGTCTCATTTTTGATAAAACCCTATTATAGGGAGATTGCTTTTTCTTTCTATATTGTACGAATCGAGCATCATTAAAATTATTTTGTAAATATTTAGAAAAAGTTTGAATATAGTATGGAATTCGAAAATCATTGGGTCTTTCTATTCGATTGAATATATTGTTGCAGGCAAAACTGAAACGCCAAATCCTAGGAGAACAAGCAATATTACTTACTAATTCAGACAGTTTTTGCTTGTACTTATTGGGAAATTTAATATCTTGCATAATACTCACAAGATTCGTCATTCGAGAATAAGGAGCAAGTTTTATTTTATTAGAAATAGATTCATCTTGATATATTTCTAATCTTGGAAACTCTACTAAAAGACTTTGTAGAATAGTACAAGCTGAATTAGAATCATTATCAGCATATTTATCGAGAGGAATTAAGTTCTCCTGTTCATTCTTGGATCTGAACCAGGAATCTCGAGCTGCTGAACCAGCCAAGCACTCCAAAATATAAGATAATATAGTAAATTCCTTTACAGTGGTTTCTTTGGTAATGGGAGGTTCTGAAAACCATTCAGACAAATAATAAAATCTTTTTTTCCAGAAGTTATTACCCTTATATAAAGGATTCATTGTAATTTTTTTTGTGATTATAGTTTGTACAATAGTCTTTCCTACCTTATAAAGAAGTTTTTCATCATTTTGACCATATTCGATATCTGTATCTGCATATGAACCCAAAGCTTGTTTATGGAAAGCTAATCTAATTATATCATCGTAGATGACTGATTCGTTGTAGGTAATATTGATTGATGAAACTTCATTAACAAGTGATGTCAAATCTCGTACATCGTAGCCCATGGTTCCATACCCAAACTCATTAAGACAAGAAATTTTATTTTCTAAGTGAAAAAATTTACTACGTAGGAAAATAAAAAATTCTTTTTGTCGTTGTGGACTACTGAGCATTCGAATATTCATTAATCTATCCAATCTATTTGGATATATCAAGGATGGATCCATTTTTTCGGGGATATGAGTCGAAGCAAAAACAATCATACTTAAAATATGATTTTTTACAAAATTGGTCCGGAAGTATGTCAATAATAAACCGAGTGGCAAATTAGAATTAGATTTTACATCTTGAGTTAAGCAATTTGAACTTAGTTCATGAATATTTTGAATCCACATTATGCAAGGAGACAATTCTTTCGTTAATTCTAGAATAAGAGCTAATTGGTGCAGGTTGTCCATCAAGACATTCCAATCTTTGGTTGTAATGTTAGGTTCGTTATATAATAGTTCGCTTATAGATACTTGTATCGAAGGAGCATAAGAGTCTGCTGCTAAATTCTTAATTAAATAAGATCGTCCTGTTTCTGGAGGACCTACCAGTAAATTTCCCTTGGAAGGGGATAATCCTAAGTGGAGCGGAATAGGTATTTCGTGATATTTAAAACCCAAAGTATTGGTTTGCCACGATACATGCGGGGAAGTAATTTTCTGCCAGAAAGCGAGGAAAGCCCATTTATGTGTCAAATTAAAATTATAAAATGGGTAATTAACTAAACTTTTATCAAAACTTTCAGCTAAATATCGTAAGTAATAAAGTCCTTGTTGGGTTGTTTGATAACCAAAATCATTACTTAGTAGATGAGGATTGTAATTTAGATTAAATCCATATCGATAAATTTTTTTTCGTGTTATCGGAGATTGAATCAATAATTCTTTTTTCCTTGGAAAAATATCTAAACTTTGATTAGTAGTTAACCATGCATTCATTTCTTCCATTTTAAATAAATCTAACTTTCTTTTTTTTGCATAATGTCCTATTTTTTTTAGAAAGTTCACAAATCTGTTTTGTGTATCAATTGATTTTACCGGATGTTGATATACCAGCTTATTCCAATAAGATTTTCGATCTATTAAATATCGGATTATTCCAAAATGTTTAAATAGGTCAGTATACTCTAAGCCTATCAAATTGAATAAATAATTTTGTAAAAATAAATAGCTGGATAAGAACAAACTTATAATAATCAAATATTTATCATTCCAACAATTTATTGATTTTGAATATGACCATACAAAATGAAGTAATGTTTTCTTCGGTGGATCATCTGAGATTTTTCGATCTTGAGTACGAATTTGAGGAACATACTTAAATTGATCACTGCTATTTAGTGATATTCCTTTTGGTAATATTTTTTGTAAAAGATTATACAAGTGTTTCCACCAATTTAAAGTAAAGAACCATGGTGTATATTTTCCGAACAAAGCATTTTTTTTTTCTACACTATCTACTTGATATATCTTAAATTTTTTCGTATTCCTAGCTCGTTCATTCAAATGTGTTGAAGAGGATGATAATTTTTTTTTTTCATTTTTTTTTATTTCTTCAACAAATGGATTTGAATTATTTAATAAAATTAATTTTGTGTTTTTTTCACCTATGACTTTGTTCCCAATTATGCTTCTTGAATTTCCTACTGAATCATTTATTAAAAACAGTTTTTTTAATCCATGAAACATCTTAATTTTCTTATTCCGAATCCTCAGAAGATATTCAAAGAATAGATCCTGTTTAAAAGATTGACGTTGAATAACGCTAAGGTTTGGACTTAAAGCTTTTTCATCAAGTAAACCATTATTAACGTTCTTTCTCCCCAAATTGAATATTTCTATATTGGACTGGCGATAGTAAGTAATTTCTAAATTTGCTACTTGTTTTCCCATTAAAAGTGTTATAATATAAAAATGTTCAGTAAAAAAAGTATTTCTTTTTTTATGTAACAATAATTTATTTTGATTCAATAAAATCAACAATTTATATGAGTTATTAACCAACGCAAATATTTGATTATAACTTCTTTTTAAACATTTAAAAAAAATATTGGATACTTTTGGCTGAGTAACTAGGATAGGATTTTCTTCCGAAATGTAAGGTTCTATTCCAACGAAAGACGAAATAAAAACATTGTTATGTTTGGGTAAAATACTCAACAATTGTCCATAGGTAAAATTAGAATCTGTTATAATATTTTTCTCGGTGTTGCAAAAAGAAAAATACCATTTCTTATTATGATCTGGTTGGATATACAGCAAATGATCCAAAAACGTTGGTATAATTGCCTGGTCAAAATAAGTTTTAAGTAAACTTTTATTAGAAAATTTTACAGGATCAAACCAAATGTCTTTGTTTCTGAGTATTGCAAAAAAAGTAGTCTCATCGAAGAGTTTCAAGTATTCAACATTTATGTTGAACCTATTATAAAATGAATCAATAGTAAATGGTATTTCATTCAAAATTAAGGGTGTTATTGATTCTTTATCACTTGGAAATTCCAATTCCTGCAAGAATTCATTATCCTGCGAAGGATTCATTTTGGAAGAAATACTTTTAGTTTTTGGTGAATTACCTAACGTATAAAAAATTTTAGACTTATCAAAAATTGAAAAAATAAACCCTTTTTTTATAGAGTTTTTACAAATAAAAAAAAACTTAGAATAATTATTTTCTAGTTTTCTGGACCAATTTATGAAATTTAGGTTAATTAAAAATTCCGTTTGATTGGACATTATTCTTAAATAGTTATTTAAACTAATTAATCTTTTTGAAAATCTTTTAAAATTGTGATTAGTCCGATGATCAGACCATTCATATAAATTCAGATTCCAATTAACATACTTATTGCCTTTGTATAAATAAAACCTTTTTCTTACAATCTTAACCCCATTTAATGAATGTTGGTTAATTATATTTCTCACTATATTACTATTATTAAAATTTTTCCTTTTTTTAAGTCCCTCATCAATCCAATATTTTAAAAAATAAATTGATTCGTGCTTTAAGTATGAACTACTTAATGATTTTTCAAAATATGTAAAAAAAAATTCCTTAATATTAATAATTGAATTGTACCAACTTGGAGTTCCGGTTCTGTGATTTGTGATACAATGAAAAAATTTTTTTGTTGCATATTCTACACCAAGGAGAAGTTTATTTCTCTCGTAAATATGATTATACTTGATAATCGAAAGATAGAATTGATTTATCTTTATTACCCATCCTTTTTTATATTTTATAAGAAAGTGGAATATGTAATGTCTGTTACATTTGTGGGAGAAAAGCTGGGGTAAAAGTAATATATTCCTGGATATGTTCCAGTTCATAAATATGATAAAATCTAATTTGTTTATATTCAATGTTTTTTCAGGAATAGTATAAGATCCAGCATCTGGTAACACAAAAAAGTTTAAACAAAATTTTTTAAATTTTTTTCTTGTATTCCACGCATCAACTATTCTATTACCGTCTGATCGTACAGAATATTTAAAAAAAATATTTCGGTATTTTTTGTCAAATTCAATTTTATTATTGATAGGTTCCTTAGTAGTGGTGTGGAATGATTCGTCCACCGACGATACGTTTGAAAAAGCATAAGAATTTGATTTTGGAAAATTATCAATTATTATTTTTTCCTGTTCGTCAAATAAATTATTCATCAGATATTTAACATCTTCCGTAAAGCATTTATCTATCCAACAAATTGACGAATTTTTTGAGAAACACTTTGACAAATTTGATTTCGTGTTGTTCCGTCCAATCCTAGTGGGGGTGGAAAGATCCCAAAAAGTTGAAGAATTTTTTATTAGTTGTTTGTCAATATGTATGTGTTTTATACTTATTTTATCGAAAAGCCATTCAATTTTTTTTTTGTTACGATTCAAATAATCATCGTTTTCAGTTAAATCTAAAGCTAAATCTATTGAAAATTTGGTATTTCCCCCACTTTTTGGATCCAAAACATAAGTTTCCCAAGCTTTTGTTTTTCTAAAAAAATTAAAAAAATATTGAATGTCCTCTGTATTTTTATATTTGGGATATATAAAATTATTACTTATACATTCTTCTCCATATACTCTACGACTAGGAAAAATTCCTTCTATGACATAATCTTTCCACCAATGTACACCCAAAAATTGAATTTGATTATATACAGGCATAATGCCTATATTGTTGCTTATCCCTTGTTCAGTATTAAAAACACCTTCTTCTAAACCTGGCAGGTAATTTATATATTTTTTACTTCCTCGATAATAAAGAAAGGAGTTATGTAGAGAAATATTAAGATATTTAAAAAACTTAAAACATTCTTCTTGCTTTGTATTTTTATATTCACCATTATTTGTATATTCATCAACCACTTGTGACAAATACAAATGTTTTGTTTCTAACAACCCTTTTTTATTAAAACCATGCATAAATATTGGTAATGTGAATAGTACTAAACAAATAAAGGATATGTGACTTATAAAACCACATATATTGCGTGGGATTAATAGAATAGTTGGAGGATCTAGGAGCTTAATGAGGTGTTCCCAATTGAGTATAATCTTGGTCGACAATCTAAAAGAATTACAAATTGTCCATAAATTAAAAATATACTGAGGGTTTTGTACTTTTCCGGATCTTAATATCTCATAAATAATCTTCTTTTTTTTTTCAATCTTATTCTACTCAATTACTAAGTATTACCAGGTATTTTCAAAAATAAGGGTGGGGGAGGTTAGAAAAAAAAAATAAAAAAAAAATTGTCAAAACTATCTAGCTTTTTTATGTATGTCCTACAAAATTAATATAATATTAATATTTATTAATATTATCTCTTTCTTTTATCTTTTTCAACGATTAATAAAAATGAAACACATTATTTTTATGTTATTATTAAGTTACAATGTCAATTTTAGGAGGTGCGTCGGATGAGAACATGTCAAACTTTTTAATCAAATTGAAAAACGAGATTTATAATAATATAGATAAAAGAAAACAATTAGTTTTTTTTTTTTACTGAGCGAGAAAGAACAATATGATTCACCATTTTATTCTTTATATTCTCTATTACTGGGCGAACGACGGGAATTGAACCCGCGATGGTGGATTCACAATCCACTGCCTTAAACCACTTGGCTACATCCGCCATACCCTTTTTTTTTATTAAATAGTTTACTTACTTTAATGTATTATTTTATTATTAAGAATAATGACCTTAGATATACTTAAAGGAAAAGTATATCTAAGGTCATTATTTCATGAAATAAAGGTTATTATCATATTTAGTTATGATCCTAGCCTTCCTGCCTGGACAATATAAGTAAGAACTGAGTCATTATTTTTCCTATGGATAAAGACTAATAACCAATAAGTATATTAGCCATTTACAGAAGGAGCTTCAACAGAAGCTAAGTCTAGAGGAAAGTTGTGAGCATTACGTTCATGCATAACTTCCATACCAAGGTTAGCACGGTTGATAATGTCAGCCCAAGTATTAATTACACGGCCTTGGCTGTCAACTACAGATTGGTTAAAATTGAAACCATTTAGGTTGAAAGCCATAGTACTAATGCCTAAAGCGGTGAACCAAATACCTACTACGGGCCAAGCTGCTAAGAAGAAATGTAGGGAACGAGAGTTGTTAAAGCTAGCATATTGGAAAATCAATCGACCAAAGTAACCGTGAGCAGCTACAATGTTGTATGTTTCTTCCTCCTGACCAAACTTGTAACCTGCATTAGCAGACTCATTCTCAGTAGTTTCTCGGATCAAACTGGAAGTTACTAAGGAACCATGCATAGCACTAAATAGAGAGCCGCCAAATACACCAGCTACACCCAACATGTGGAATGGATGCATAAGTATGTTGTGCTCAGCTTGGAACACGATCATGAAGTTAAAGGTACCAGAGATTCCTAAAGGCATACCGTCAGAAAAGCTTCCTTGACCAATGGGATAAATCAAGAAAACAGCGGTAGCAGCTGCAACAGGAGCTGAGTATGCAACAGCGATCCAAGGACGCATACCTAAACGGAAGCTTAGTTCCCACTCACGACCCATGTAGCAAGCTACGCCAAGCAAGAAGTGAAGAACAATTAATTCGTAAGGACCACCATTGTATAACCATTCATCCACGGAAGCTGCTTCCCAGATAGGGTAAAAGTGCAAACCAATTGCAGCAGAAGTAGGAATGATAGCACCAGAAATAATATTGTTTCCGTAAAGAAGAGAACCAGATACAGGTTCACGAATACCATCAATATCTACTGGAGGAGCTGCAATGAAAGCAATTATGAATACAGCGGTTGCAGTTAATAGGGTAGGGATCATCAATACACCGAACCATCCAATGTAAAGTCGATTTTCAGTGCTGGTGACCCAGTCACAGAAACGACCCCATAAGCTTGCGCTTTCGCGTCTTTCTAAAGTTGCGGTCATGGTAAAACTTAGTTTTTTATGAAGTGATAATAAGTTCCCCAAGCATATAACTTGTTATTTCATAATATTACACAATCTTTCTTTTTGTGTCAACCCATTCTCTTTGAATCCCATCAAAACAAGGATTGGATTGCTTAAGTAGAGGGATAAGAAGTATGCAATTATTAATTATTACCTACATGGCATAATCACTTGTCTATGAAAGTGACGTAGTAATAAGTATTTCATTTTTTTTATTCAATGAAAAAAAACTATCCTTCATTCATATGTTTAGTGTCCGATAAATAAATAGATGCATTAATATTTTTTTTAATTAAAAAAAAATATTGGGTTGCCCGGGACTCGAACCCGGAACTCGTCGGATGAAAGTAGATAAATTACTCTTTAATTGAGATAAAAACACCTCTTCTCGAACCGTGCTTGCAATTTTCATTGCACACGGCTCTCTCTATGTATTTATTTTTTCATCATACTTGGTTTTCTACAGAATTACAGAATCATATTGTGTTTGTTCCGGCAATTGCTTAATAAGCTTTTTGTTAGTATTATGAATCTTGAATTCGGGTATTCTCCCCTTCTGCAATGAGTCTGCTATAAAATCTACTTGAGTAACGCCTAAATACCAAAATCTTTTTTTATGGGAATAAACCTTGGAAAGAAACGGGGATTCTCGTTCTTTGTAAGATGAAGATCTTGGAAATAGTCTTCTTGAACCATATTTTTTCCATATGACACGTATCGTACTTTTATGTTTACAAGCTAAAGTTTTTGCACATGAAAATCGAAGTATATATTGTATTTGATACAAACCATTCCTGTTTAAGCACCCACTATAATAATAATAAATATTTTTCCAAATGTGATTAAATTGGTTAGGAATGTCATCATCTTCATAAGTAGTCCAAGCTAATTTACTAATTGGATGTCCCAAAGTGTTACAAAAATTTTCCTTAGCTAATAATTTAATTAAATGGAAAACCGGAATTATAGCACATAATTCTTTGCCAATAATATTAGTAATAGGTAAATTATTTATCATTTTGGCTTGAACCACAATAAATTGGGGCCGGATACCAAGAATATAACCCAGAAAAGTAAGATATTCTTTGGATGATTCTCTTGAAGATACTCTACATGATTTGAACCAACAATGAAAATAATATTGCCAAAATCTTATTATATAACATTTCCATTTATGGACCAAAAATTTAGTACCTTTAAAAGTTATCAGAAAATTATTTTCATATCTCACATAATGAATGGAGTATTTTTTTACACATAGATAGATACTCCTTGATAAAATAATGATCCGTGGTAACTTATCAAATTGTGGTAGCTTTTCTATATGCTTAACTTTATGAATAAATTGGGTTCGATCGAGTAAAGCCCCGTAGGGGAACGAATTTAAATGGAAAGTTCGTTTCCAAATATAAACCAGAGTAGATTCAAATTCGTGGACATAATAATTCCATAAAATTGTGGAAAATTTACTTATTTCTTTCGAAAAGGTTTTATCTAATACAATGATATTTTGATACTCATAAAAAACGAATCGTAATAAGTGTGAAAAAGGAGCATCTTGAATGCGTCGACGAAAAATTCGTATAAGAAATTCTGGATGAATAAAATAAGGTATTTTTATGTTTGATAAATGATGACGATGTGAAAAATGGTCCTCCATGGAAGGAAATATGGAATGAATAGATTTAAAACTATTAAATTCATTAATTTCTTCTAGCAAGGGTTGTATTTGTACAATTTGCAAAACTGAGGTCAGGATTTCTCGGATTGATTCAAAGTAATAATTGATACAGTAATCAAAGGATTTGTTTTTTTTTTTAAGTACTCCCCCACTTAAATATTTATTTATCCATAACGCTAAAGTTTCTAAAAGATTTTGTTTACGTATCTTATTAATTATACGTTTTCTAGTTATGAAACTAAAATGATTGTTTATACTTGAGTCGTCAATTTTTTTTTTTGACCCAACTTTTTTTTTTGAAACACGATTGCAAGCAATTGCGTGAATATCCTCTTGGAAAAGAAGTAAATACAAAAAGCGTTTTTGCCATAAAATATTTTTTCGATTCATTCGTAGCTTATTGATTCTGGCTAAAACCCAAGCTATGGTTCTCACTAAAGTAAAATATATATATATACGGGTAGAAAATAATACATAGTGCAATCTGTGCAAAGACCAAAGAATTTGTTATTTAGGATATTTTTTTCCCAAAGAAACTATGTCCAAATTTCATTTGATTATTTGTCAAAATACTTTTTTATTTTTAAAGAAAATAAAACTCGTTTTTTCTAAACGATTGCTCTCCTGACTTATAAATTACTCTATTTGGTCAGCATACTGGTCACTTTTTTCATATATTTTTATTTGAGTATTCAGGATTCACTTCCTGTGGTAAGGAAATCCCTTTAGTGGAGACCAACCTTTCCCATATTGGCTACTAATTTACCTTTAACTTTCAATTAGTAGGAAATTATTAGAATAATTTTCTTTCAACAGAAGCTCGTTCTTCTAGTTTTACCCATGATTCAAGCCATATAGCTTTATCCATTAACTCCTTTTTTTTTAGTTAATAAATCCATATTTAATAAAGTACCTTTTTTAAGTACTTTTTCTCATTCCCTAATGAGAAAGGATATTATTAATTTAAGCCTCATAAAGAATTTGAAATATAAACGACATGCTATTTTTTCCGCTAAGTTTCCCTTCAGGATTAGTCGCAGTTTAACAAACCTCGCCAATGGTTTGGATGATATTCTTATTTCATCTAAATATGTAAAACTCCCTAGTCGCACTTAAAAGCCGAGTACTCTACCATTGAGTTAGCAACCCATTTCATTTCTTAGAAATGAAATTAAGAACATACTGAAAAAATAAAAAAAAATATATATATTTTTTTTTATTTTTTAGACAAGAATTGGATATATGAATTGAAATAAGTATTTTCAATAATTAAGAATGAGCAAATTCATTTTATGTATATTCATTACCACCCCAAATTCTGTTACTATTACTTTCGTGATGAATCCATATTAAACACATAAGTTATGTTGGTTGGAGGTGGTTTAATTAAAAAAAGGGATGCTACAAAAATATTATATTTGCATAAATCGTTATTGTCAATTTAATTAATGTTTAACGAATAATCACTTATCAAAGTAATACTTATCTCATAATTTATTTTATAAAAAATAAGTATTTGGGTCTTACGCTACTTTACGTAGAAAAAATTAAATAGGACAATAAGCAAGAACTTATTATCTTAATGTATTTACCTATTGATACCGATTCTTCATCCATCCTATTAAAATAAATAAAAAGTTGGTTATATTGGTTATATTAATAACATTTGAAATTCGAGGATAAACTGTTAAATAAACATAGAATAAGATAGAGAAAAATGGATAGTAAAAAAATAATTGAATAGGACCAAACACTGGACTCATACTTTATACTAGGATTTAGCTCTTAGTTATGCAAATATCTTGGCTTTTTAAAAAATATTTCTGTAGGGTGCGCTCCCCCCTCTTCAATAAAATTGAAAAAAAGGGTAGACACTTTTAACTGGGTTTGATCTTTTAGTGGATCATAAGAACCAACTTCCTGCTGATCCCTACCCTCTAGATCGAGTGTCAATTGCAACGATTCGGTAAGTATCCTATTGGGATAGGTATAGTAGGAGTTTTCCCCCATGCAAAACCATATATGAAAAACTATCTTCATATGGCTCAAGTTATAATTATAAGATTAGCTTGGGAATTATCCCCGTAACTCAGGTATGTTTTTGAAAATTTAGTGTATTTTCTCACTTATTTAGTTAAATATTACCCACATGTATTACTACTAAATAGAGATTCTTCATAAAACTTCTTCCCTCATTTAGTAATTCAAACATATAGTATTTTCTTGTTTTTAAACTGATTTTTCAATTATTTTTAATCATTAGGTTAAGTTCTACTAATCATTAGGTTAAGTTCTACTAAGGTAGTTTAAAATCTAGGATGAAAAAATTGAAGCAACTTAAAAATTTTTTTTCATCCACTTAATTTAATCATAACAATTATTAATTTAATGCATTCCTTTAAGGACTCCGTTATCATATCAAGAATGATATTTTTCTTAAAAAAAAAAAGAATAATTTATAAAAATTAATCTTCGGTTAGGATAAAGGTGTAGATTAACAAAGTTTAATAACTTTTTTATTCACGTGAATTATGGATCATCCTACTAAATTACAAGTTATGAAAAGGATCCTATTTTATTATTTTATTATTCCAATATCATTTTGGAATAATTTTATAAAATTAAAAATCAATGTTTAGATAGGAAAATTCTCGTCTTAGAAAAAAATGGTGGATTTTTTAATCCGCAAAATCAATCATGATATTCAAATTGGACGTTGCTTTCTACCATATTGTTCAAATGAAGTTCCACCATAAATTATAAATTTTTTATAAATGTATAAGTGAGTATACAATGAAAAAATTTTGAATAATATAACGTAATTTAATAAAGAAATTATATTATTTATTTTCATCATATTGTAAAACCTCCAAATAAAGACTTAAATATTTTGTGGAATAGTCAGAATACTTTTAGTAATTTTGGTTGTTATACCAATAATTGGAATAGTTAATTATTCATTAGGTTTAATTTATGTTTGTTTCAAAGACTTAATAAAATTTATTATAAACATTAAGAGCAGCATACATTATTTTTATATTAATCTTTGTAAAGCCATTACACATCGCAAATTTTTCAATATTTCTTTTAATTTTGCTTTTCATAAAGCTCGGGATTTTTCTCAATTCTAATTGACTTTCAGAATCCCAAACCACACTTTTTTCTGTACATAATGATTTTATAATAACTTCTTCTTTGGTATCATGACCACCAAATAGATCTATAAAATGATCTTCCATGCCCGGAATGAATGAATTATAAACTGAATCAGCTATTTGATTAGTACCTTCATAACCTGAAAAAGGTCTATATCCTAATGGAAAATTTTGAATATGAACTGGTGCAGAAATAACTCCACAGGGAATTTTTAAGCGTTTACCAATATGACGTTCCATCTGAGTACCAAATAAAGCAGATGGTTCTATACAAGCAACCTTTTTTGCTACTTCAGCATGATCATCCGTAATGAGTACTTCATCGCAAAAATTATGAACTTGTTCATTAAACCATTCTTTATCATGTTTACAATAAGTACCCGTACAACTTACACGAATTCCCATTTCTCGATTAAGTATTTTAGTCATTGAAGCGGCATGAGTTGCATCACCAAAAATAACTGTTTTCTTTTTTTTCAAATTTTGACAATCAATTGATTTTGAGAACCAAATAGCTTGAGAAACAAAATGAGTTTGTTGATAAACATAAGGTTCATAATTAACTGTTTTTTCTAATGCTACAATAGCCAATTTATTAATATGTTTCTGCATTTGCCGGATACACTTAGCTGTATCTACCACTCCCATAGGAGTTATGGATACGTAAGGTATTCCAAATTCTTTTTCTAAATATACTGCTGTCATTAAGCCTATCTCGCGGTAAGGAACAAAATTAAACCAAGCTTTTGGTAAATTTTCAAGATCTTCTACAAAACTTCCTTCAGGAATTACTTGATTAATTTTGATATCCAAATTTTGTAATAAACGTTTCAATTCACGAAAATCATGTTGATTGTGAAAACCCAGAGTGGAAATACCAATGATATTTGCAGAAGGTACATCTGTGAGAGATTGATCCAATTTTTTTCGTATACGAGCTTTACCTAAATAATATCTAACTACTTGTTCTAAAGTTTTATCTGCTGCCTGAAGTTCATTGACGCGATAATGATTAACATCTGCAAGAATTACGTCGGAATCGGAAATAATAGATGCTCTATCTACAAAGTTTTGTAAATCTTCTTGCAAAATACTAGAAGTACATGTAGGTGTTAATATAATTAAATTAGGACGTTCTTCCTTGTCCTTTCGAGTAATATTATCAACAACTTTATATTGGGATCCACGCGTTAATATGTGACGATCCACTATGCTAGCAGTTACAGGTGTAAAATCTCTTTCTCTTTCTAACATGGAACGCATTACATTAAAGTAGTCATCCCCCAAAGGAGCGTGCATAATAGCATGTACATTCTTAAAAGAACTGGCTACTCGAAGAGTTCCAATATGAGCGGGGCCAGCATACATCCAATAGACTAATTTCATAAAAAAAGTTTTTTTTTTCTAGCTTACCCCAAACATATTTTCCTTGCCATACATGCATATTTGTTTTTTTATCAATAAAAAATTGAAGAATACATTACTATGATTGGTGGAATAATATAATAATTTTCTAATTTTGTTCTTTTACAATTCTTACATTGAATAAAAGCCTGGGACGGAAGGATTCGAACCTCCGAGTAACAGGACCAAAACCAGCTGCCTTACCACTTGGCTACGCCCCATTATATATATGATATATTATTATTATATTAATCCCAATACCAAGGTTGTTGTCAATCCATATAATATATTTATATTATTATCTATGTCATTGATACCAAAAATTATTTGCATATTAAACCATTCCATTCTTAAAAAAAAATTATTGAGTAAATTTGAATAAATCTATTACAAGAATGAAAGAGTAGAATAGAGTAATAAAAATAAAATAATATTATTTATTTTTTCATTTTGTAGAATGGATACAAGAATAACTAATTCCTTATTCTATTTATTATGTGGAAAGGACTATAGCATTGTATAATGTGTAACCTTTTCAAACTTAAATAAAGAAAAGAACTCATAATGAGATGTACTTCCATCAACAATAAATTCATGAGGTTCCGTATTACCTCATAATAATTTTTATTATTTCCGGAGAAAAAACCGACTATGCTTAAATTCTACCTAGAAAATGTCTTTCATTTAATATTTTTTGCTAAATTACCCGAAGCTTATGCTGTTTCTGATCCAATCGTGAATGTAATGCCAATAATACCTTTGTTCTTTTTCCTCCTAGCCTTCGTTTGGCAAGCTTCTGTGAGTTTTCGATAATACCTAAATATTTCATTTTTTTTTTTTTTTTTTAAGGTTAAAAAAGTTTATTCTTTACGATTCGTTCCATTGAAAATTGATTTTATTGAGAATTTACAATGAATAGATAAAACTTAAAAGTTTAAATTAGATCTCGTTTTTGTACCACCTTTTCCATCTGCTTAATAGGGCATAGGTGGTACATATGCATAGTGAGTAAAAAAAAATATTTAAATATATTATATAGTTTAAATATATTATATAGTATCAAATTATATTGTATAATTAATTGATTATACAATATAATAGTTATTTTTACCAGATAATTTTTCTTATATTAATTTTAGTATTTATACTTAATTTAGTATTAATTTATTTATATAAATATTAGTATATTTGAGATTTTACCCAAATTTATTCATAATTTGGTTTTCATAAAAAAAAAATGTGACTATTTTTTTTTTTTTATCCTCCCTATTTAAAAAGTATAAAAAATATAGTATAAAGATTTATAGTTTATTCTACTCTATTTATAGTAATAACGGAGATAATACCATGCTTACTCTTAAGTTGTTCGTTTATACAGTGGTTATCCTTTTTGTTTCCCTCTTCGTCTTTGGATTTTTATCAAATGATCCCGGACGTAATCCAGGACGTAAAGAATAAATAATTTTATTTTCCTGAGGAAGAAGTTACAACAATTATATACAATCAATTATGTAATGAATTTCAAACTTTTGAATGAAATCGGAGAGAGAGGGATTCGAACCCTCGGTACATTTAATTGTACAACGGATTAGCAATCCGCCGCTTTAGTCCACTCGGCCATCTCTCCAAACAAACTGGTAAGTATTTTTACTTTAACACAAAAGTAAAGTAAAAGTCTATATTTTCAAGAATATGAAGACTTTATTAAATTAAAATCATATTTATTATAGTGGTTAAATTTAATAGGAACTTTAGAAGAAAGGGAGACACTTGTTTTCTTCACTTTAATAAAAAGAGTTCCTTATTTTATTTAGCCTAGCCAAAAACTGGCCAGGCTTTCTTATAAATAGATTCTAAAGCAAAAATTTAATTATCGATACAATTCGTTACCCAATCTTATAGCTAAAATACTTGTTATAAAAGCACTTATGAGGGCTAAAATAATTTGACTGTCTGAAATTGATGTCATATCTTCATTCTCCTCCTAATTATTTATAAATAAATTATGAAAATGGTTCATTTTAATCCACAACCATGGTTTAATCATTGAATTTTTTCCATAAAAAATGGATGTACTTCTTATTATTGTACCAATTCAAGCTCTTCATAGCTACTGTATATTCGTTTCATTTGAAGTTGCAAATAATCCTAATTAAGATTGGACAATTCATAATTAAAAATAATTGTATATTATTAAAAAATGTGTTATTTAGTTGAATGGGTAAAAATAAAAAATCATTATTTTATTATTGATATTGCAAAACCAAATTGAAAATAGAGAGGTTAAACCAGAATGAATTTAGAAGTTATTGCACAGCTTACTGTTTTGGTTCTAATAGTTATATCGGGTCCATTGGTAATTGCTTTATCAGCAGCTCGCAAAGGCAATTTGTAATTTAAATACACCATCTCCGGAAGTAAAATAACTTTTTTTTAATGATTCTCCGGGGATGGAGGTCCAAAAACATAGTAATACTTTTTTAATCCAATTAATAATAATTTATTCTCCTTTTCATTGTTGATTGGACAAACAATAAAATTTTATACTACTATAAATTTGTAGCGGATATAGTTTAGTGGTAAAAGTGCGATTCGTTCCAACAACTTGAATAGTTGAAGGGTCCTTTTTCATACCGATCAACATCTCAGTTGACAACCTTGTTTCTATAGAGGTTCAAAACCTTTCCCGTGAGTGCCATAGGAACAGCATTATTCCCCTGAAAAAAAAAAGAAAAATCCAGAGTTAATTTTTTTGGATTAGAAAGTAATCTTTTTGGATTGGGAAGTAGCAAAGCAAAATGAAATTTAAGCTATTTTAGTCTCATAAGATTAATCTGTCGATAATCCATGGTTAGAAATCAAAAATATTTTTTTCATCGTAACTAAATCTTTGACTTTTTTACAATTTCTTTATTGAATAAGTTACAGCTGAATAGCTATGAAATAATGATTTTAGTTTACTAGAATTATAAGCATTTACATTTCAGGCTCGGTGGGAAATATTTCCCCAAGGATTGGAGCTAATAGAAGTACGGAACGAAGTAACTAGAAAGATTTTTATTTAATCAATTATTATTTAATTGATTATTCACAAAAAATTAATCTATCTTTCTAGGAGGATCATCTAAAAAGTAAAAAGTATTCATTAGGTATGGATAATAAACCAACGTAGATGTTACGGATACAATTCTTCTTTTTTAATAATAAAAAAAATATTAATTTTGTTTTTGGAGTACCCAGCCTCAAAATTTGTTTATGAGAGAATTCTTAATGTCTTTTGAAATCCGTAGAGGAGCCGAATGAAAATAAATTTTCATGTTCGGTTCTGAATTAGAGGCAATTACAATTAATTGATTGAAATCTGTTGTCGACTATAACCCTTAGCCTTCCAAGCTAATGATGCGGGTTCGATTCCCGCTATCCGCTTTATAAAAAAAAAATTATTGTATTCCTAAAAAGTAAAAGTATATTTATTTATAAAAAAAAAAATTGAAAACATTTTTTATTTCTAATGCAATATTTCCTTCCATAGCTACATTGTCATTTCTTTCATTAAGAACGTAGTATTCGTAGTATTTGTAATTCCTAATTCTTTTTGTTGCGACGTGATAGGAATAACTTATTCCTCCCTGAGAAAAAAGCTGAAGCACAAAGCGTCTCGTATAGTATTAATGTAGAAAGAAGGTTAAATAATAGTTAATTTTTAAGCAAAAAATCAAAGAGGATATTGACTAGGTATAATAACCTTTTAGGAATAGGAATGCAAAACTTCCAAAATAAAAAAAGTAGGGTGATAAAAAAAAATATTTAATTTAAGTAAGTAATTTAATAGGAATAATTTAAGTAAGTAATTTAATAGGAAGAGGTTTTATTATAATTAGATTGGGCATCAAAAAAAAAAAAAAAAAAAAAAAAATAGAGTATATAAATAATGTATCTGTGGTAGCGTCATTATCCACAAAGTAATAAAGCGATATATATATATATATATCGCTTATATTGTAAATATTGTGTGTTCCACACGATAGTATTGGGGGATAAGGAGAAATAAGAGCTGGAGTAAAAACAGGAAAACAAGGTAAAAAAGGAAGGCTACCACACTTCTACCGGATTACTTATTTAAAAAATAATGAAGAGATAAGAAATGAAATACTAATCCTCCTATGATTCAGAATGAGATGAGAATGAACCATGAAATTTAATTCACCACAATCACTCTCCCTCCCCCCCCATTCATCTTCCTAACTCCAGTTTTTTCACGCAAATATTCTATTTAAATGGTAGCAAAGAATAGAAAATGCAAAATTGTTAAAAGTTTTTAATAACGTTTTAACTAAGTTCTTTATTTTGGTACATCCCAGTTTAGAAACTAATTTACTTAATGATTATTCAAATTAAAATAAACTTTGTTAATCTTTAAGGGTTAGGAGATAAAAAAAAATGAAAACAAAAAATTATTTGTAACCCTTTCCGTATAATATACTGAAAGATTTACTCAGTTGGAGAATATATATATATATATCTTCAGCAAGGTAAGAGTAGTATTATCTTGAAATCGAAGTTTAATTTATTTAGGGATAGTTACACATAATACAATATTATTGCTTAAATACTTTGATTTGATTGCTGTGGATACTTCCAGTTAACTACACTTATTAACTCTAATAGACATAGAAATGAGCTTTTTTTTATTAAATAGGATAGAGAGTTAATCAATTATAGTTTTTTTTTTTTTTTTTTTGAAGAATAAAATGCGTCCATCGTCTAATGGATAGGACAGAAGTCTTCTAAACTTCTGGTATAGGTTCAAATCCTATTGGACGTGTTATATATTAAAAAAAACTTAAAATATTTTATACTTAAGAAATGTGTTTTTAATCTTCCTCCTCAAAAATTATATGTGGAAGAGCCATAAAAAAGTTATTTAAACTTTTTTGTGGTTCTTCCTGCATTACAACATAATCATATATTTATTTTTGTTCTTGAAGCAAAAAAAGTTCAGTATGTTCTTCAATGGCTTCCTTCAAAATAATTTCTGCTTGTTCCGTAAACACTTTAGTAGAACGAATAATTTCTGCAAACTTAGGTTTATTAGTTATTAAATACTCACGGAATTGAACAAGAAATTTTTTAACTTGTCCAATTTCTAGTATATCTGAATATCCATTAACTCCGGTATAAATAGTAGCTACTTGTTCTTCCACAGTCAAAGGAGCCGATTGAGATTGTTTAAGCAACTCACGTAATCGTTGACCCCTTGCTAATTGATTCTGAGTAGCTTTATCAAGATCAGAAGCAAATTGTGCAAAGGCTTCTAATTCTGCAAATTGAGCTAGTTCCAATTTTAATTTTCCGGCCACTTGTTTCATGGCTTTAATCTGAGCCGCAGATCCTACTCTGGATACAGAAATACCTACATTAATTGCAGGTCTAATTCCGGCATTGAATAAATCAGCTGATAAAAATATTTGTCCGTCAGTAATAGAAATAACATTTGTAGGAATATAAGCCGAAACATCTCCAGCTTGGGTTTCAACTACAGGCAAAGCAGTCATGCTTCCCTCACCCAAATGAGAACTTAATTTAGCTGCTCTTTCCAAAAGACGGGAATGTAAATAGAAAACATCTCCTGGATAAGCTTCTCGACCAGGTGGTCTTCTGAGTAAGAGAGACATTTGTCGATAAGCTTGTGCTTGCTTAGAAAGGTCATCGTAAATAATTAAAGTATGTTGTTGACGATACATAGAGTATTCTGCTAAAGCTGCTCCTGTGTAAGGAGCCAGATACTGCAATGTTGCGGGAGAATTTGCAGTTTCTGCTACTACAATGGTATATTCCATAGCACCTTGTTCTTCAAAGATATTTACTACCTGAGCTACGGAAGATGCTTTCTGACCGATAGCTACATATATACATATGACGTTTTGACCTTTTTGATTCAAAATAGTATCTGTAGCTACTGCTGTTTTACCAGTCTGTCTGTCACCAATAATTAATTCCCGCTGACCGCGTCCAATGGGAATCATGGAGTCAATAGCAATAAGACCTGTTTGCATAGGTTCATACACGGAACGTCTTGAAATAATACCTGGAGCAGGAGATTCAATTAGTCTAGATTCAGAAGCTGATATTTGACCTTTACCATCAATAGGTTGAGCTAAAGCATTTACAACACGACCTAAATAAGCGTCACTTACGGGTATTTGAGCAATTTTACCCGTTGCTTTTACGGAACTGCCTTCCTGTATAGTCAATCCATCACCCATTAATACAGCTCCAACATTGTTTGATTCTAGATTCAAAGCAATTCCTACTGTACCATCTTCAAATTCTACTAATTCCCCTGCCATTACTTCGTTAAGACCATAAATACGGGCAATGCCATCTCCTACTTGGAGTACAGTACCAATATTAAAAACCCTTACTTCTTGATTATATTGCTCGATTTGTCGGAAAATAACACTGCTAATTTCCTCGGGTCGAATGTTTACCATTAGCGTTCGTTAATGAATTTTGTAAAATGAAACCTATGAAAAAAACTAATCGGTTGTGTTTTCTGCGGCCCCCACCAATAAGTCAATATGATAATCAATCATGCGTGATTGTAATTCGCTATTTAAACGAATGTTTAAAACTTCTAAAGCTCTTTCTAATGCAAGGCGAGAAACTTGTTGGCGAACTTGCTCAATCGCTCTTTGTTCTTCAAAGCGAATAGTAGCATTTTTAGAATCTTCCAATCTTTTTGAATTTACGTCAGCAGAATCTACCAAATCTTGCTTTTCTCCTTCCATCCGAGAGAGACCATTTATGCGAATCTCGTCTGCTTTTATTTTCGCTTGCTGCAAGCGAGTTCGAGCTTGTTTAAGCTTATCAGTAGCTTCTTCATACCGTTCCTCCGCATCGCGTATGGTACTCAAGATGGTTTGTTTACGATTATTCAATAAATTACTTAATGAAAGTGGATTATATATCTATAATTTTTTGTAGATTAACAATCTCTTCCCAAACCGAACATGAATTTTTCGATTCATACGGCTTTCCTGCTCAAAATTTAAATAATGAATAATACGATATATAATATCCATTTTCTAAGACTGAGCCTGCCCTTTCTACTCAAAAATTGTCACGTTAAATTATCATGAATTTTTTGAAACTTATAATTTTTTTTATAAAGGGCTCTTTTGGTCGAATTGTCAGTAAGGGATTCTTCCCTTAATAAATAATCATCAATGTTTTTGGGTTGCCAATCCAGTACCAAAAATTTCATTTGGTTATTCGCAGGAGATTATGATAATTCATTCAATATGAAGAATAAAATTAAGAATTATTTTGATATGAGTGTTATATACCAAATTAACCTCCAACCATGTCTTTTTGTAATACATTCCATATAAATAAACATGGTGGGGAAAGAATACCCCAGTTGTACCTAGACTTCAAGCGGTTAAGCTTTAACCATTTTCATGAAATTCCCTAGTTGGTTAGTAAAAAAAAAAGGTTATTTACTAATGTTACGAAATGCTATAGTCCCTCCATATTTTGACCCAGGGGTAATTCGTTAGGGTTATGCACTTCCTTCCCATCGAAGTGCAGCTGAGTGATTCCAGCTATTTCATTTAGATATTCGACCCGCACACACTCCCTTTCCAGAGTAGACTAATAGACCGAGTATCACACCTGAATTAATTATATTTGTTTCTAGAAGGTTGACATTCAAGCCAAACCCCCCAGCAGGGGGCCAATAATCCGGAATAATAACGAAATCAATTACATTTTTCATACTTTTCTCCCATTACAGGTTATTATCCAAGTTTAAATTTATAAAGTCCTACCCACAAATTGATGATCTTATTGAAGATCATAGTCTTATATGAAAAAAAAAATCTAAGGATTTTTGTTGGAGTTACATCCATTTTACAAAAAAGTTGTATAATACTTTGTTTGTTCCACCTTCCGCTACAAAAGTAATGAAAATTTTTTATAAAAAAAGAAGGAATAGTAATAAAAAAGAGTAATATTTTTTTTTACTTACTTATGCTAGCCCCTCCTCAAAGAATTTGACCGAACAAATAAATGATTGGAGGAGAGGATTAATCATCAATAAAAAAAAGAGGTATGAATTTTTCTTTTTTTTTTTCCCAAACTAAATGAAAGGATTTGCAAATGAAAGTGCTAAAGCTACAACTAAACCATAGATGGTTAAAGCTTCCATAAAGGCTAAGCTTAGTAATAAGGTACCTCGAATTTTACCTTCAGCTTCTGGTTGTCTCGCAATACCTTCTACGGCTTGACCCGCAGCAGTGCCTTGACCAATACCTGGTCCAATGGAGGCAAGACCCACAGCTAATCCAGCAGCAATAACGGAAGCAGCAGAAATCAAGGGGTTCATGGTAAATTCCTCCGACTAAGGTTGAAAAAGAGTATTATTAATAAGAACCTATTCTTCATTGCTAACTAAGAATTTTATTTTGAATCATAAAAATTTTATTCTAATTTGGTTAGTTAGTAAACCAAGATGTTTCTTATTAAGGTGGTAGTACCACTATTTAAGATATAAAAAATATTATTTGTTAATAATAAATAATTTATTTAAGGATTGACTGGTAAAGGCAAAAAAAACTGAATTAACCAAATAATTGGCAACTAATTTTTCATAACTTTTCAATGAAATGAGGAGAGTTGTATAAGCGAAACTACATTGCATAATATGTATAGTAACTCTTATTTCTTTATTTTCATCATCTAAAACTGAAAAATATCTCCTTATCTTTCCATATAAAATTTAATTGACTAACTCGAATTTAACTAAATTTTATTAAATTATTTAATTATTACCATACATAAAACCCCCTTATTTTATTAAATTTTATAAAAATGAAAGTTTTATAAAAGTTTGTATGGTTACTTCTAATAGTATACTCGACAGAATAAATTTATGTTAAACTTTTAATTTTTTATATTAAGAATGACTTTTTATTATAAAATAAAAAAAAATTTTAAGTTAAATTTCATAATTTTACCACATAGCAACAATTTATGCATTTTGGGATTACTGTCCTAAAAAAGTTCCTTTTTTTCTACATAAGGATTACTCACATTTTATATTAATGATGCGAGTAATCCTCTTCTTTTTTATTTTACTTCTACTTTTATTCTTCCTAAGAAAGAATTAATTACCCATTCGTTTAGTAAAAAAAAATTATTGGATAATTGATGATGACCTTCTATGGATTCTCCTATATAAGCAGCAGCTAAAGTTGCAAAAATCAAGGCTTGAATAGCACTTGTAAATAATCCTAGAAACATCATAGGTATAGGAACTACTAGGGGTACTAGAGAAACAAGAACAGCAACTACCAATTCGTCAGCTAATATATTTCCGAAGAGTCGAAAACTAAGTGATAAAGGTTTAGTAAAATCTTCTAAGATATTGATTGGTAAAAGTATTGGGGTTGGTTGAATATACTTACCAAAATAACTTAGACCTTTTTTTTGAAGACCCGCATAGAAATATGCTACTGATGTAAGTAAGGCTAAAGCAACAGTAGTATTTATATCATTTGTGGGTGCAGCTGATTCTCCATTAGGTAATTCAAGGATTTTCCAAGGAAGAAGAGCGCCTGACCAGTTAGAAACGAAAATGAATAAAAACATGGTTCCTATGAAAGGAACCCAAGGACGATATTCTTCTTCTCCTATTTGAGTTCTAGTCAAGTCTCGAATAAATTCTGGAACATATTCAACAAAATTTTGACTACCAGATGGAATAGTTTGTGGATTCCGAGCAGCTAAAGTAGCTGAACCTAATAAAATAGCAATTACTACCCAAGAGGTTATAAGTACTTGTCCATGAACTTGTAAATTACCTACTTGCCAATAAAAGTGTTGACCTACTTCTACACTAGATATTGCATACAAATCCTGGAATGATATGAGATATAGTGCAATATGCATGTTGCTCCTTCTGAGGATTAACTATAAATAAAAAAAAAATTTTCCAAATATTTCACTTCTTGAAAATTTTCTGATCACTATATATATATAGAATATATCTCTTTCTATAAGAAAAGATATATTCTATATATTTCAATAAAATTTTATTATTAGAAAAAATATAGTATTTTTTTAAAAACTTTAAGTTTGGAACTAATGCCTGACTATACAAAATTTTATAAAATTTTGTGATTAAATAATTAATATTTCATATAACTTTTACGACCTTCACAAATAGCTGACGCCAATTTGTTTAAAATCCATCGAATTGAGGCTCTAGCATCATCATTAGCTGGAATTGGAATATCCGCAAGATCCGGATCACAATCTGTATCTACTAAGCAAATAGTTGGAATATTTAAAGTTGTACATTCTTTAATAGCAATAGATTCTTCTCGTTGATCAACAATTGTTACAACATCGGGTAAACTTGCCATATATTCAATTCCACTTAAATACTTTTTAAGTTTAGATAATTGTCCTTTCGAAATAGCTGCTTCTTTTTCTGGAAGTCTATTGAATCCTCCTGTCTTTTCTTTGTTCTCCAAATCTCTAAGTTTTTGAAGGCGTTTTTCCGTAGTAGACCAATTGGTTAACATACCTCCAAGCCATTTTTCATTTACATAGTGGCATCGGGCTTTAATAGCAGCCGATGCTGTTAAATCAGCTGCTTGATACTTTGTACCAACCATTGAAAATTGTTTTCCTTCACTCGCTGCATTAGCTACTGAATCACAAGCTTCTGATGAAAAACGAGCAGTTCGAGTAAGATTTAAAATATGAATACCCTTACGTTCTGCAAAAATATAAGGTGCCATCTTAGGATTCCATTTTCGAGCTTGATGACCAAAATGAACTCCAGCTTCCATCATTTCTTCCAAATTAATATTCCAATATTTTGGTTCCATTTCCCCTCTCATAAAAGAATTCCATGGACTATATGATAATATACTCATATAAACTAAAATTATTAATAAAATTAATTCATCAGAATATTAAGGTTGTTCTGCCATAAATAGTAGTATAAACCTATATAGTTTTGTTTGATTCTTCTTCGTATAGATACACTTCTTCTTCTTCTTTATCAGTATCAGAATAGGATACTGATTTTCCCAACACTTCATGAATAGCTTTGTCAGTTACTCCAGGAAAAGTTTTTTCAATTGCTTCATCAACAGTTTCTTCGGTTGCTTCACCAGTAGTTTCTCCGGTTGCTTCACAAATAGTTTCTACGGTTGTTTCATCATCACTAGTTTCATCATCACTAAATTCATCGTCATCACTAAATTCATCATCAATAAAATCGTCATCACTAAATTCATCATCATCACTAAATTCATCATCATCACTAAATTCATCATTACTAAATTCATCATCATCATCATCACTAAATTCATCATCATCACTAAATTCATCATCATCACTAAATTCATCATCAGTTTCATCATCAACAGTTTCTTTATTAAGAGTTTCCCTACCAATAGTTTCTTCAGTAGAAAAAAAAGAAAATTTCCTTTCTTCGTGTAAGAAAAGATTTTTAATTTTGTTAATAAAAAATTTGTTATTCTTCGTTTGCAAAGTTTTCAAATTCATTTCTTCTTTCCTTTTCTCAAAAGTTACTTGCAAATTTATTTCTTCACATCCAGTACCAGCGGGAATCATTCCACCAATGATTACATTTTCTTTTAAACCTTTCAACCAATCGATTCGACCTCGGATAGCAGCCCCGGCTAATACTCGGGTAGTCTCTCTGAAACTTGCTTCTGAAATAAAACTCTTAGTATTAAGAGATGCTTTTGTTATTCCTAATAATATTGGTCTATAATATATTTTTTTCTCCGAAACAGAATTTACTCTTTGTGCTCGTGAAAGTTCAATTAATTCTCCGGGTGAAAAAACACTAGCCGTTCCATCTTCTAAAGTAATTATTTTTGATGTCATCTGTCGCACAATAATTTCTATATACTTATCAGATATTTGTACTCCATGGGATCGATAAATTTTTTGAATTTGATTAACCAGATTTATTTGACTCTGCTCCAGACTTATCCTAGCACTAAGCGGGAAACCCCAGGAATTTCCAAAAATCCATGTTATATCTTTTCTCCAGTCTCTATAACTATTTTTGAAATCTAGGGATACTGGAGTAACTAGACGAGATTCTAACAATCGTTCAATTTTAATAAGATCCTGAGTAATATCCCCATATTTCAATTTTTCATGAAATAAAGTTAATAATGTAGTTCCTCCCAGAATAGGTTCTCCGCAATTAGTATGAATAATACCTCCTTCACTTACCAAATAAGACTTAGTTAATCTAAGTACTAAATATTCCGTATGAATGGCTACAATTTGACGAGATTGAGAAAATTGTTCATCTATTAGTAGGAACCCCTTACTAATCAATTGTCCAAGATTAACTAACGAAAATGAATTTTTACACGGGGAAAATGAAGATAGAAAACAACGATTTAGTAAATTATGAATAATATTTTTGCAAAGAATAAAATGATATATTTTATTCTTTTCATCCAAGAAATACCAATGAGGTAGTTGAGAAATTTTCTTTGAATTATCAATAGAGTAATATTCATTTGATAAAGTTCCATTGAGAGTTATCCAATGAGAAAAAGACGAAATTTTAGTGATACTAAGCAAACTCCCTAAAAGACCTAATTTATTCGACAGAGTTATTTGTATAAGATTCTCCTGAAAATTTTCTTGAGCTGATAAAGCAAAATTTGCAGCAAGTTTTTTCACCAATTTAGATTTTTTACCTTTATTACTCCTACTCTTATTCGAAGATTTTAAAAACTTTGTAGAATTATCATAATTTTTTGAAGAAACTTCGGTCTCTATTTCCTTATTTTCTTCTAACAAATCATAATATATATGAGAATATTTCGTACCAGTTAATGAAGAGCAATGATTTAAATCATGATTTAAATCATTGGCGGACAAAATAAGAAGAGATGTATCTTCTTGATTTTCATATAAAGAATGAATAGTACCTTTGTGTTGACTGAATAAATAATTTTCATTATTTGTAAATAGGTTGGTGTAATGAACTTTGTTACTAAAAAGATATTTGAAATCTGCTGTATCCTCATTACTTCCATCATCTAAGGGAGACTTATTCAAAATAAATTGAAGAAAATATTTGAAGGTGTTACTAATTCTTATTCCAATGAGAGAAATATAAACTTCTTTTTGGAAAAATTCCTCTTTCTCCCAATCCAATATTAAATGAGTTTTAACTAATTGAATATTTTTGTTACCAGTGTTTCGAACTTCCTCACCATCTTCATAAAGAATATATTTAACAGTTCCAACTTTTTGTTCTCTTAGTAACTCTTGATGAAATAAATTTGTTGATAATTTTGATCCACTAGTTACTACATATTCTATTGCTGGTCTTACCAAAGCAAAAGGTCTTTCTTCTTTTCTTTCCTTCATTTGCTTTACCCCCCTCATTGTCCCTTTCTTCATAATATTCTTAACATTATGCTTCATCTGCATCATTTGCTTTATTTGCCTTACTTTATTCTCGTAACTTTTCACCTTCATCATTTCCTTATTGGGCTGGACCCACTGGAGGTAAGTCCATCTATTGGATTTGAATCTATCAAAAAGTTTTTTTCCAGGTGGTACCAAAACGTCTTTCAGTTTAGATAATTTTTTCTTTTTTCTCAGATAAATTATATTTCCAGGCAAAATCCTTATTTCAATTAGTTTCTTTGCTATTTTTTGTACCTTGACCAATCCGTTCACTTGGCTATAAATATTTGAAGTTATTCGTGTACCCACTCGAATAATATCATTGTTTTTTACTGAGATGGAGGATAAACTTGTATGTACGGTATGTACTTCTTCCGGAATTACAAAAAAATTACCTTTTCCAATTATTTTATACCCCTTAATAACTTTTTCCGTTTCTTCATCCTCAACATTTTGGTTTTCCTTACTAGTTGGCCCAATTCTTATTGTACCATATTTAATAATTCCCGAAACTTTGGTTATGTATTTAGAATCATCTAAAAAGAACAAAAATTCATTATTTTGTAACACTTTATCTTCGGGTACCTCAGATACAAATTCAGTGGAATAGTCCCAATTTTTATTTTCAAATATGCCTTGGTTATGATCAAACTCTGAATGATCGAAAGTTTGTTCGTCTTCTTCTAAAGAAGAATCAAATGATTCAAATTCTGTCTGATCTTCAAGTAATTCAATTTTTTTGGCCAAAGGATATTGAGCATTAATATTATCCCCATCCTTGTAGAGTAAGAATTTTATCCCGCTCAATTTGTAGTATTGTCCCGATAAGATCCATATCAAACTTTTTTTAACTGATAAATTAATGCTATTAACTAAATATTTAGCTAAATATGATGGCGTGGACTTGGGTCTGTTGTTAATAAGTGTTGCACCACAGTGTATTTCCCCATCTAGTTCAGAATAAATATTTTTTTCTATTTTTTCTTTAATTGGAAATAATGTAGAAGAAACTTCTGCAATAACTTGTTTTGATTCTACGCATTCACTATTCTGAACTAAAATTAAACTTTGCGATGGAATAATCAAATCAAAAATTTCATTTTTATTATGAATAGTGACAGGTAAATCATTATCGCAAACCCAAGCAGGATATCCAAATTTGGTGCGTGTAGGATAAACCAAATTAACATCGAATTTTAAAATTCCAGTTAAAGGAGTTCGTATATACTGTGCAATAGTACCAGTATATACTCCACCAGTATGAAAAGTTCTTAATGTTAATTGAGTCCCTGGTTCTCCAATAGATTGACCCGCAATAATGCCTACAGCTTCTCCTAATTCTACTAGGTAACCATAGGTAGGATTCCAACCGAAACATAATTGGCAAATCCAGAATATACTTTTGCAAGTCAAAGGAGATCGTATTAATATTGGTTGTGTTTGAAAAGCTATTAATTTATTGACAAGTTCAGCTCCAATATCCTGATTACGTGTAGCAATACATCTTGTATCTACATATACATTATCTGCTAAAACACGACCAATAAGTCCTGGTCCTGGTTTAACAAAAGTTTCTACTTCTTCATTATCTATTTTTTCCTCATTTTCCATTTCTTCTTCATTTTTCATTTCTCCATCTTTAATTGGATTTACTAAAATACCTTGAATAGTCCCACAATCTTTTTTACGTACTACGATGTGTTGAACTACTTCAACTAGTCTACGCGTAAGGTACCCAGCATCTGCTGTTCTTATCGCAGTATCTACAACTCCTTTGCGAGCACCATAACAGGATATTGTATATTCTACTACAGACAATCCTTCACGAAAATTATTTCGAATCGGTAAATCAACAATTTCTCCTTGAGAATTTGACATTAATCCTCTCATACCAACTAATTGGTGAACTTGAGATATACTTCCTCGAGCTCCCGAAAAACACATCATATGTACTGAGTTCAGAGGATCAGTTACTCTAAAACTAGGAGTCATTTCTTGTTTTAAGAATTCACTCGTAGTATACCATGTTTCAACTAATTGACGTAATTTTTCTACTGTATCCAAACGTCCATAAGTAAATTCTTTTTCTTCATAATAATTTTCATGTTCTGCATCTTGTATAAGCCATTGTTTAGAAGGTGCTGTTAAAAGATCGTCAATGCTTAATGAAATAGATTCATAAGTAGCTTGTTTAAAACCTACAGTCTTGAATTGGTCTAAGATATGTGCTGTATATACCACTCCAAAGTGGGTTATTAATCTGCTAATAAATCGTTTCATAGCAGTTTTATCCATCATTTTATTATAGAAAAGCAAATTACTACTAAGTTTCGTCGTCGTAAAAAAAACCCCTTTTTTTATCATTGTAAGTGGGATCCGCTACTGATGAATATTCTTAAACTTTGTTAAGATAAATTCCCAATTACAAAATTTTATAAGCAAATTTTCAATAACAAATGTATCTCAAAATAAAAGGTATTCTATCCTAAATAAGGAGTAATTTTTGAAAAGCCTTGCAAAGCAGCTTCTATTTGTTGATCAAAAAGGATACGACCAGCAGTTGTACAAATGTATATACTAAGTTTTTTTTCTTCCCTATCTTTTCTAATTTGGAAATGCTCATATATTCGGTGAGAATTACCTATAGAATCGTACTGAATCTCAATAGGTTCTTCCTGATCTTTGTAATTTAATATGCGTAAATTATCACTCACTGGCCAGCGAAGCCATAAAAAACTGTGTAAGTTAATTAGTTTCTGTGCTTTTGCCCTAAGTACTTCGTCATAACTATAAAAATAAGGTATTTTACAAAAAGAAGGGGATAGATTATATCTATTTCCGTAAATACCCCTATTAACTTCAATTGTTAGTGGATAAAGTCCGAGAAGCATATCTTGACTTGGTACACAAATAGGGTCCCCTGTAGCTGGAGATAAAAGATTTATTTGAGAAAGCATGAGTAAATTAGCTTCTGCTTGAGCTTCCAAAGATAAAGGTAGATGTACAGCCATTTGATCTCCATCAAAGTCTGCATTGAACCCTGCACAAACCAATGGATGTAAACGGATAGCGCGTCCATCCGCCAAAATTGGTTCAAATGCTTGTATACCTAATCTGTGCAATGTAGGTGCTCGATTCAGTAGTATGGGATGCCTATACATAACCTCTTGAAGTATTTTCCACAGAAAAGGCAATTTATTCTGGATCATCAATTTAGCAGCCCTCACGCTAGGAACAAGATTTCGTTCGATCAAATTGCGAATCATAAAAGGTTGAAAGAGCTCCATGGCTATCTCTTGGGGTAATCCGCATTGATGTAATGGAAGGGAAGGACCTACCACAATAACGGAACGAGCTGAATAATCAACTCGTTTTCCAAGTAAATTTTCACGAAATCTTCCTTCTTTGCCTTGAATTATATCTGAAAAAGATTTTAAAAGTCTTCCATTCAAATCTGTCATGGGTTCTTTACACATGCTATTATCAAAAAGTGAATCTACAGCTTCTTGAACCAATTTTTTCTGACAAATTATTACACCCTCCGGTGTAAATGTTCTTTTTTCCATAAAATCAATAAGACCATTATTTCGAAAGATTATTCTTCGATAAAGTTCATTTATATCCGAACTAATGATTTCACCATCGTTTAATCGAATCATAGGTCTCAATTCGGGAGGAAGAACTGGTAATATTGATAGAACCATCCACTCTGGATTTGTTTTTGTTTGAATGAAAAATTTAATTAATTTGAAACGTCTAACCAAAAAATCTTTTCTTCTTTTGATTAGAAGGTCCTCTAAAATATCTCCAGTTGGTTTTTTGTCCACAAAAAAGTTCCATTCCCTATGTATAGCATCCTTTATATCTTTCAGCTTTAGATTCACCAATAGTTTCTGGATAGCATCCCCCCCAGTAGCCATTTCCCTATCCATGAACTCATTAAATTCTGGGGAATAAGAGAAAGAATAAAAAAAGCAAGGAATGATTTCGTTCCAAAATTCATCTTCTTCATCATATTTGAATGAAATGGGTTTTAATCCAAATAAAGTGGGTTTGTTAGTCACAGGCCCAGCAAAAAAATGATTGGGATAGGTTATTATCCATAAAAAATCCCCCCCCCAGAATCGGACATGAAAGTTTTCTTTCATCCGGCTCAAGTAGCTTTAAAACAACCTTGAAAATTCATTATTTTTTTAGACATTCTCGGTTATGCTAGTAATAATAGCTACTCTTTACTCAAGTTATATTTAGTTTAAACTAATCCATGTTTTATGACATTACATTAAATTCGTCATTTAATATTTATGAGTAGTCTTATCTCTCACGAGTGATATATATTTTTACAAAGATACCTTCCGATTAATCAAACCGAAACTCATAAGGTGTTTTCTCGTTGGTATTCTGATTCATCTTACCTGATCCTTTAGGTTTTGGCTCCACTCCGATGGTTACAATGCTATTCATTTAAAGTATATATGCGATGGATATACTTTATAACCATATATTTTGCTTATCAAAAATATTATTTTTTTACCTCATTATACTTATTTGGCGGATAAGAAAAACATTTTTTCCTAACGAAGCCTAATCAACTCATAACATAGTATAATTGAGTATAAACATGTTACAAAAACCCTAGATAAATTCTCTTAGCTTTTATGATAATTGCTTACTAATGACTCTGGGCTTCATGCCACTTTTTCCAAGAGACGTGTCAGAGCTATAGGCATCTATTTGAAAAATGAGATGGGATTACAGTTCTTACTTCAATCCGTATAATCAGAACCTTGAATCGAGTCACACATCGCAATATGCTAGGTTTTCCAATTCCTGAAGAGGTTTGGATAAAATAGTGGCAATATAACTAGGAATGTTTCTTAAATACCATACATGAGTTACTGCACATGCTAATCTAATATATCCCATTCGATATCTTCGAACTTGAGATTCTACAAATTCTACTCCGCATTCTTTACAAAATTTTAAGTCTTCTTCTTCCTCTTCTTCTTCAACCTGCTTTTTGTACTTCCCACAAGCACATATTCCAGTTTTAACGGGTCCAAATATCTTTTCAGAAAATATTCCATCTTTTTCTGGTCTATCATCATCAAAAGAAAAAGTGTCAGGTTGAGTTACTTCTCCAACTATTTCTCCAGTAGGTAGAATTCTCTCTGCCCAGGCGCGAATCTGTTCAGGAGAGGCCAATCCAATACGAAAAAATTGATGTGTATTCTTCATGTTAAACCTTTATGTTAAACCTTTATGTATGTTAAACCACAAATTTGAGGTTTTTCCTCTATTTTATATAGTATCACAATTCTTTATAATCTATTATTAAATCTTTTTTCACAACAGCATGATCTAAATTCAGGGCTAAACATCGTAATTCTCTAGCAAGCAATCGAAAAGATTCTGGAGTAGTTTCAGGTTTATTCATTGGCTCTCCAGCCACAATGTTATTAATTATTTTTTGACGGGCCTGAATATGATCAGACTTAATGGTAAGCATTTCTTGCAAAATGTAAGAAGCGCCATAACCTTCTAAAGCCCAAACTTCCATCTCTCCCACTCGCTGTCCTCCCATTCTGGATCTTCCTTTAAGGGGTTGTTGGGTAACAAGCGAGTAAGGTCCACTGGAGCGTGCATGAATTTTATCATCAACTTGATGAATCAATTTTAACATATAAGCCTTTCCTATTGTAATAGGTTGTTGAAAAATTTCTCCTGTTCTTCCATCAAATAAGAGGCTTTTGCCAGGATTATCAAGTTCAAATAACCATGGATTAGTTGTTTTCCTACTAGCCTTATCAAGTTCAGAAAATACTAGCTTTCTAGAAGCTTCTCGTTCATATCTCTCATCAAAAGGTATTACTCTGTAATGTCTTTTTAAAAAACCTCCTGCTAAGCCAAGCAAACATTCAAAGATTTGTCCTACATTCATTCGTGAAGGTACTCCTAAAGGACTTAGTATCATCTCGATAGGTGTTCCATCCTGCAAATAAGGCATATCTTCTCTGGGTAATATTTTTGAAATAATACCCTTATTACCGTGTCTTCCAGCCACTTTATCACCCACTTTTATTTCTCGCTTCTGCAAAATATATACAGAGATAAAATTTCTATACTGATTATCGTCTTCTGGATAAAACGATCTGACATCAATAACTTGACCTTTCCCACCTGTAGGTACTTTCAGACATGTTTCTCTCGTAGCAGTTATGTCAATACCAAATATAGCTTGTAGTAAATTTCCCTCCGGAATTTTTAATGATTCTTCCGGATCTCGAGGTGTTAGTTTACCCACAAGAACATCCCCTGTTTCTACCCAAGATCCTGGTAATACAAGGCCATTCTCATCTAAATGACGAAGGAAATAATCATCCAAATGAGGTATTTTTCTAGTAAGTATTTCGGGACCATTAAGTGTTATACGAGCTTCAATTTCATATTTTTCAATATGAATGGATGTAAAAACATTTTCATAAATTAAACACTCATTTATAAGTACTGCATCTTCAAAATTGTATCCTTCCCATGGCATATATGCAACTAATATATTTTTTCCCAAAGCCAGTTCTCCTCCTTCCGTAGCTGCCCCATCCGCTAAAATTTGTCCTTCCTTTAGGTACTCACCTAAATTAACCCGAGGTTTTTGGTGCATACAAGTATTGTTATTAGAACGTTTATATGTAATCAATTTTGTGTTTATTGTCCCTCTACTATTAACCAATAAAGTTATTTCTTTACCATCAACATAATCAACTTTTCCACCTTGTTCAGCTATAATTACACTTCCTGAATCTGAGGCTGCTTGACCTTCCAATCCTGTTCCTACAATGCACTTTTCTGGTTCAAAAAGTGGAACAGCCTGACGTTGCATATTAGAACCCATTAAAGCACGATTTGCATCGTTGTGTTCAAAAAAGGGAATAAGACAAACACCAACAGAAAAATATTGTAAAGGTGATATAATTCGTAATTTTATTCGATCCCATGAAGTGGTTAAAAATTCTTGCTGTAATTGAGCCACAGTAAATATTTCTTTATTTTCATCTTCCTCAGGAGATACTGCTAAACAAGCTTCTGTAGCTATTCGAAAATGTTCTTCTGCTGAAACTTCAGTCATATCTTGATTATGCTCTTCAAACAATACTTCATCATATTCTTTGTGGAGAGTACTCTGTAGAAATCCCCAATGATCAATACTTGCATAGATAGCCATTGATGAAATAAGTCCAGCATTCATGCCTTCGGAGGTTTCAATAGGGCAAATACGTCCATAAATACTAGGATGAATATCGCGTGCCTTTATACTGGCAATTCGTTTTGTTAATCCTCCAGGACCCAAAGAACTGAATCTTCGTTTATGAATTACTTGAGTCAATGGATTACTTTGATCTAAGAATTGCGACAGAGGATACGAACCAAAAAATTCTTTAAAAGTTCTTAATAATGAATCCGAAGTTATTAAACTTCCAATAGTTGGTACACGCTTACGTCGAGTTAACCTGTTTATTCTTCTATGCACTAAATCTCTCAGACGTTCTAATGCTAATTTAAATCGATTCTGTAAGAAATCTGCTACAGAACGAATGCGTTTATTTTTTAGGTGATCCACATCATCAAAGGTACCCACTCCCATTCGAAGTTTGATTGAATAATCTATAGCAGCTAACAAATCTTTTGGTAATAAAAAAAATTCATCTTTAGGTACATTAAGATTAAGTTTTTTATTAATATTAAATCTACCTATTTTTCCCAGTTCAAATTTTGGTTCAAAAAATTCTTTTTTTAATTCTTCAAAAATATCATAAGATTCCATATCTTCTTCATCTTCTTCATTTTCTTCATCTGCTTTACCAAATATTTGTTCATAAAGTTCTGATACAGCATTTTCTTTCCATTCAATATTATCTTCATCCTTTGCTTCTTGAATAATATTGCTCATGACTTCGGGATAATTAACAGTGTCTAATATTTTTTCCTCATTTAAACCCATAGCCAATAATAAAAGTAAAATAGAAACTTTATGTTTCTTGTCTATACGAAACCATATCCTATTATCTGCATCAAGTTCTAATTGTAATCTTTCCCCCCAAATTGAAATTATAGTTGCAGTATATGTAGTAATTTCTCCCGATTCTGGATCTTTTTCCGATTTATAATAAATACCAGGACTTCGTAACATTTGATTAATGATAACTCTAGTAATTCCATTTATTACAAAAGTACCTTGGGAACTCATTAAAGGAATATTTCCTATAAATACAGTTTGTTCTTTTACTTTTCCATTTTTTCTTTGAGTCAATCGAGCCGGTACATACAATTTGCAAGAATTTGTAATAATTGATTCATATAATGAATCTCCTTCTTTTACTGAAGGTTCCAATAAGTAATAATTATTACCAAATAATTTAAATTCAAATTCTTGATCTGTATCCTCAATTTTTGGAAAATTATCCAGTTCCTCAACTATTCCCTTATTAATAAAACGATAAAATGCTTCTAATTGTATTTTTCGAAAATCAGGAAGTACATATATATCTTCATTTTGTTCTAAATTTATTTTCATCTTTATACACCGGTTACGATATCTTTAACTAAACATTCATTCATTAAACGTTTGTATTTTTCTTTTCCTTCTTTCTTTTTGAAAGGAAAAGATATTTAATAACTAACAAGGTAACATTTTACTATATAATCACCATTATATAAGACAAATTATTTACTATTTTTTTGTCTATTTATAATTAAATATATATATACACTATTTATAATTAAATATATACAATACAATTACTACTATATTATATATGTATATTTTATGATGTGGAAGAACCAAGGTCCTCCTCGTAATACCTTAAATATGAAATGTAAAAACTTGATTAAACCATTATTTTATTATATAATAATTTATATATATATATATTTCAAAATATTTCAATTTGGATTTCAGTTTTACAGTTCAATCATTACTTGTAGGCGACATGGCCAAGCGGTAAGGCAGAGGACTGCAAATTCTCCATCCCCAGTTCAAATCCGGGTGTCGCCTATTAAAAGTTTTTTACGCTAATAAAAAATGTAAATTGGGTTGGCTATCCTGCGCAAGTATGATCTCCAAATACAAAATGTGCTGCTCTATACTATAGCCTATTACGCTTTTTGTATTCTATTTTAGAATTTACTTTGGATAGACAACCCTATATTAAGGATAATTCAATTTTTGAATAAAAGCAAGTTATTTTTTTATTTGTTTATCGTACCAGTAGCCCCTAACAAAATATGCAATTCCTTCAATTTTAAAATTACTCTTTTTCACAATCCAGTCCCTTTACACTTGGTAGTATCAGGAGGTTCCTCATACTACAAATAATTAAATGAAATATAATATATTTATCTAAATTTCATATTAGGAACATATGAGACATATTTTATATAAAGTATATATATATATACTTTATATCTCAAACTATTCCAAGAATAATAAGGAGGATTTATATGGACATAGTTAATATTGCTTGGGCTGCTTTAATGGTAGTTTCCACATTTTCTCTTACACTTGTAGTCTGGGGAAGAAGCGGATTGTAATTCCCACTCCTAATAAATCAATTAGTTAAATCATTCAGTGATTTAACTAATTGATTTTCTTGATGGAAAGTATTCTTATAATTCAATTTGTTTCTCATGTTTATTCCCCTTTTCGTAAGGAATATGCATGGTATAATAAATTCCTTCCCACTTTTTTTTGCAAGGAATTCTGCTTCTCATTTTCAATTCAAAGTTTTTATAGATCCATCTATTCCCAAAGTCAAAAAGTTTTTTTTTTTATGAAATGAGTAGTTTCTATTCCCAGAAAATATATTGCTTCCAACACTACGTAAATATAGACTTTCTGCAATGAAAAAGATAGCAGTTACACTTAAAAGCATTTGAGATAGTAGAAGAATGGGGTCCAAACGCCAACCCTGAAAAATGAGAATTCCTCCGCATAATAATCCAATGGAAGAAAAGAAAAAATCATAATATTGGGATAGGTTGGTTCTACCACATGCTGAATCCATATCCCCCCCGAAAAACCATATATGATATTTTCATTTCTTTATGGCTTAAGTAAAAAAATGATGTAATAACATATTTTTTTTCACCCTGAATTCAAGTGAGTTTTCAAATAACTTCTTGAATTATCTTTAACCCAATCAAGAAATTTTACTTATTTATCCACCCATATATTTATAAAATCTTGCTCCAAAGATTGGATTTATCTTATATGTACCTTCCACATTTCTTTGTATAAAAGAAATTATAAGTTTTTTACCATTAGGCTCATGATACACTCCATTGGTTCATTGTTTACCTCTCCTCCAGAGTAGAGAGGAAATTCCAAGAATAATAGTAAAAAGGAAATTTTTATTTTTTTTTTATTTTTCCTTTTGATTGAATGATCCTCATAGAAGAATTTTTTAGTTCAATATGTTTTTGGAGTAACTTAATAAATATTAAATTATGTTAGCCATAGAATTATCCATTTCTTCCTTATGCAGAATAAAAATTTGATCCTTTTCAAGTTTCATATTAGTTAATTTTAGTTAATATGTTGAGGTTTTCTTTCATCCATTGGAGAACTTAATCTAGGTACATTCAAAATCACACCTCTAGATACAATGGGTTCCCTTTTTCCAAGGGCGTATAAAGTTATACCCACCGATATTAATCCTATTCCTACCGAAGTACTAGGACCTAGTTCCATATAAATCATATTATGGTATAGAAAGCATATGATAAAGGACGATATTCAGTAGAATATTTTGTTGATATAATACCAGTATGTTCAATATAAATTTAAATTATCTCTTTATAAAAAAAATGAAGTAATTTTATTTCATCTTTGTTTCTTTCTTACCTAGTATCACCAAAAGTAAATACTCATTTTTTTTTTAATAATTAATTGTTTTGACTAGCTGTTTGTACGTAAAGGATAAGTAAAAAAGCAGTAGGAATTAAAATGAACAGTGCAGTAGCAATAAATGCAAGGATATTTACTTCCATATTATTATCTTATTATAATTATTATCATTATCATTATTATACCTTTTTTTCCCTGCTCATAGGAAGAACTAGTAATTTCTTTTAATAAATAAATATTAACAGTTTTTTATGAAAATTCGTAAGGAATATTTTAATTAAATCTTAAGGAATATTTTGATTAAGTCTTTTGAAATGTTGGGAATTCCATAAGTTTACTTAATTGAATAATAAAACCCAATTTTTTTAAACCTAATTTTGTTTGGATCTGGTTATCTTTCAATTTAATATAACACAAAATAAAATTTGATCTGTATAATCTTCATTTTGTAATGGAAGAAAAATCCTATTGTAGAAAAACACCGATTATAATAATAATTTTTTATTCAATGGTTCACCCCATATTTGATGCCCTGAAGAGGACTCGAACCTCCATGCTTTGTAGCACGAGATTTTGAATCTCGCGTGTCTACCATTTCACCATCAAGGCTTTTCTTACTAGGGACAACAAATATCTGAACTAATTATTTTAATGGACTATTAAAAATAAAAAAAAAAGATTAAAATAATGATTTTAATTTAATACAACTTGCTTCATTTACCTTATTCTACAATATATTGTATTTTTTATATAAATCTAAAATAGTTTTAGTAATGTTAGTTTAATAAAAAAAATGAAATGAGGTTTAATACAAATAAAGTGAGTGATAGTTCTAGTATTATATCATAATATAATCTGAATTTGAATATTCTACTTGTTTTAATGCAAGGGAATTTTCCAAAATTTTGTTCTTTTGTATTTGATTATACTTTTTACTAATTAAAAGAAGAGGAGCTTTGTAATCTTTATCCTATGATATTTCAAAAGCCTAATATATCCCCAAATCTTCTATTTAACTTCTATTTAACTTCTATTTAACTTCTATTTAGCTTACATTCAGCTTATATTTAAGAAGGTCTTACCTAGTAATATGTTTATTTATTATGATAAATAATTATCATAATTAAAGATTAAATGGACAATCTTCATAAACTTGAATAAATAGATAATCTTTATGAGTTTCATTAAGTTGGCTGAGTCTAAAAAAAAATAGTATAGTACCAGTAAAATAAAAATCTTCTAATATAAATAAATATAAATATTTATTTATATTGGATTAAAAGCTATAAATTATTTTTTTAGAAAGATTTAAGTTAATGGACTTAATGTTAAACAAATCCGAACAACTCTAAGAACGGAAGTAATTTTAATTTTAAATGAACCCATAATAAGTTGTTTCATCTTATTATAAGTCCATTCTAAAATTCTTCTACATAATATAAACCAAAATTTTTATAAATTCATTTAATTATAAGATTAATAAACTGTTAGTAAAATGACTTAAAAAAAAAATTAGAATTCTGAGCCATAGTAATAATTGGATTTACTGCTAATCCTAATACAGTAGATGCTATTACACATATCATCATACTAAGTTCAATAACATTTTTTGATGTTAAAAAAAATGAAGAATTTATATAATTTGTTATATAAGGAGTTACTTCTTCGTTTCGTTTAGTTACTAACAACTTAATAATTTTTAAATAATAATATATTGAAATAACACTTGTGAAGAGCCCTATTGAAACTGATGAATATAGACCAGCTTGCCATCCGCACCAAAATAGGTAAAGTTTTCCAAAAAAACCTGATAGCGGGGGAACACCTCCTAGAGATGATAGACACGAGGCAACACAAGAAGCTAGTAAAGGATCTTTTAGATATAATCCTGCATAATCTCGAATGTTATCCGTTCCTGTGCGTGAACTGAATAATATGATACAAGAAAAGGTTCCTATATTCATAAAAATGTAGAACAACATGTAAGTGACTACACTTGTATATCCATTTGAGTTTCCAGCAATTATTCCAATCATAATATATCCAATTTGACTTATTGAAGAATATGCAAGCATACGTTTCATACTTGTTTGAGTAATTGCAATAAAATTGCCTAGTATCATACTAGAAATAGCTAGTATTTCCAGAACTAAATGCCACTCGTTTGATGATAAGGGAAAGACAATATTTAAAATTCGAATAGCTAAAGCTAAAACTGCTACTTTTGAAACGACAGAAAGAAAAGCAACGACTGGAGTTGGGGAGTCAGAGTCGAAAAGGAGATTACTCATTCTTTCCTCTCATTCAAAACCGTGCATGAAACTTTTATTTCACACGGCTCCTGAGTAATATAAATATTAATAAAAAAATTATTTTTTTATAACCCTCCTCACTCACGTATGCACAAAAAAATGTAATTTATGAATTCTAGATAGAATTACAAATTCTCAACTTTTCGAGGAATCCTTTATTAGTGGTTCTTATTATATAATAATAACTTGTTAAATTTTAGGTTTGGGACGAACAAGAAAACCATCTAATTTTATTTGTTCTCAATAGCCACAAATTATTATCTTAGGGTGATCTTCTACTTGACGAATGCCGTTCTTGTACACTTGTAGTTTCTGAAGGATGAAAAACTACTTATTAGCATCTACATAATTTTTTTTTTTTTTTTTACCTTTTTTCTCGTCAAAACTACCCATAATAACTGATTTGCAAAAATTTTTATTCATAAAATATTAATTGCTTTTTTACTTTGCTTTACCTGGGTTATTTCGACAAAAGTATTACAAGAACTTTAGGTAAAAGTTATGTATCAATCCGAGTTGAAATAATAGTTGTTTTATTTTCCATGTCTAGAGATTCCTTTCATTTTTGAAATAAAAATAAAAAAAAAATATTTATTTTTTTTATAAGTCAAAAGAATTGTTGAACAAATCGCACTCCTTCATATACGTCGGGAGTCCATTGATGAAAAGGAACTAAAGAAAGCTTAAATCCAATTCCTACCATTGTGCATATAGGTGCAATCGAAGTTCCTGGAGAGTTATACAATTGTGTATTTATAAGTCCTTTTGCTATTTCTTGAAGTTGGGTTTGCCCACCGGATAAACCATATAGCCAGGAAAAACCATAAGCCAAAATAGAAGAACTTGTTCCACCTATAAGTAAGTATTTCATAGTTGCTTCATTAGATCTTACATCTCTTTTTGTATATCCCGATAATAGATAAGAACATAGACTTAAGCATTCCAGAGACACAAAAATAGTTACTGGATCATTAGCACCACATAGAAACGTTGCTCCCAAAGTTGCTGTTAATATAAATGACAAAAACTCTGTTATAGCCATTTCTGTACATTGAATATAATCCACGGATAATGGAACACATAATACTGAGCATATTAAAATGAAAAATTGGAATATTTTGTTAAAAGTGTTTATTTGGAAACTACCCATGAAGGTAATAATAGGTTCTTCTTTCCACTGAAAAAATAAAACTGTTATGCTTGTTACTAAACCTGAAAAGGGAATTATGTATAACCAAGGTTTATCTTTTTTTCCATAGATTGAATCCACTATTAGAAGAATAACTAAACTAAGAATTAGAATACATTCGGGTAAAATACTATTTCCATATAGGATGTATATATCAAAATCTAATTTCATAAACAAAGTGTGATTATCAACAAAGTATTGATCTTGTATATATTATGTCAAATAGGGAATATTCTTTTGTTTTAAATTAAAAAAACTCAATATTATTTCATATTTTATCATGTCAAATAATAAAAATTAAATACTTTCTACAATAGTAACGTGATTAAATAATGTGTCTATTTACTATGTAAGCCCAATTTTTAGAGGCTTACATAGTTTTTATTATTTTAATTATTTAATGAAGATTAGCGAAGATGCGCAAAAGCTCTATTGGCTTCTGCCATTCTATGAGTCTCTTCCCTTTTACGTATAGCATTACCACTATTTTCGGCAGCATCCATTAATTCATAACTTAATTTAGAAGCTATATTTCGACCTGGTCGTTTTCGAGATGCTTCTAATAACCAACGAATAGCAAGTGCTTTTCCTTGTGTGGATTCAATCTCAGTAGGGACTCGATAGGTAGATCCACCTATACGTCTAGTTTCTATTGTTACATTAGGAGTTACTTGGCGTATTGCTTGGCGTAAAATAAACAGTGGATTATTTTTGGTTTCTCGTCTAATATTCATCATGGCATTATAAAGAATTTGATAAGCCAATGATTTTTTTCCGTGTTTAAGAATACGGTTGACCAACATGTTAACTAATCTATTACGATAAATTGGATCCGCTTTTGTATCATCCCGGCGTGACATAATTGTAAAAAAAAAATTTTTGTAATTTCATTAAAAGCTATTAAAGATTAATAATTTATTTTGGCTTTTTAACTCCGTATTGTAGGGTGGATCTTGCTGCGATAAAAAGATCCCCCTCCAAACCGTACATACAATTTTTACTGAATACGGCTTTCCACTTTGTTATACAAAATGAATTATAATTCATTAATATAATAAGGCTTACTCACTTATATTTAATTGAGTATCCGTTTCCTCAATTCTATACATTAGACTACTTTTGGAAATCTTGTATTCCATTTATCAGGACATAAATATCCTTAGGTTTATAATAAAGAGTGTTCAATAAAAAAATGAGTAATTCATTAAATCATTGCTGTTCCACCCCAACCCGTTCTAAAAAAGGTAAAGGTTTTCTAAATTTTTGATACATATGAAGTTGGGAAAACTTATTGAATAGTATAATTAATAAACCTTAGATATATATATATAAATTTAAATAAATTTAATTTTGTACTAGCTTGCTAAAGTTCCTCGTAAAACTTTCGCTTTTTTTTTACGGGTCAGCTAGATATTTTACATGTTCCCAGCAATTTACATGGCATCATTAGTAGGAAAAATGATACAAGTCCTAGATAATGATATACAACGCACTAGAACGCC